TATGAAAAAAAAAGAAATAGCTCTTTTAAGACCTAGGCTACAGAAATTTACAAATAACTTAATTTTAATAAATTATATGTTTAATTAAGTCTAATCTTAAGTTTAAAATTTTAAGACTTAGCTCTTTAAGTAATAGTAGCTATACTTTTAAGGGGTTTAATTAAAAATTTAATATTATATTGAAATTATGAATATAATAATAAGAATGCTACCATTAAAGAGAATAATCCTGTGGCTTCTGCTAAAGCGAATCCTAATATAGCATAAGTGAATAATTGACCTCTAAGTTGAGGGTTTCTTGCTGTACTGGCTATTAATGCAGAGAAGATTAAACCAATACCTGCCCCTGCTCCAATTAAACCTGAACAAGCTAAACCAGCTCCAATGTATTTTGCTGCTGCTAACATTAAAAAAATTTTGTTTTATATTTTTAATTATGTCTGTAGTAAATTTATTATAGTTTCTATAAATTATATACTTAATATTTAATTTTTTTATTAGTATTAAATATATGACTAGTAATGACTGTAAAACTATAAACACCTCTTTTATTTTTTAAAGTAACCCTAGTATTATCTTTATAATTAACCTTATTTCTGGCAATACTTCCAATTTGATATGTTTTTACTGTTTTTCTGGGTATTAATTTTTCAGTAGATAAACGTCCTCCTAATCTTATTTTTATTCCTGATAAATATGAAGGTATAATATTAAAATTATGTTTTAAGAAACCGGGGTGTTTAATATTCACATTATATAATAATTTTCTCATGATCGTAAAAAATTTTAAATTTTTAGAACTTAAAGCTAAAACTTGAGCTAAAATATGACTATTGTGTGCAGGATATTTTAATCTAATTAATTCTAATTCAATCTTTTTATTAAAGATCTTTTCTAAAAAAGAAATTAAATATTTAAATTTAATTTTATTTAATGAGATAAGTGAAGGTCCATTATTAGATTCAATATTACTTAAGATATTTAAATTTTTTTTACTATTATTAGCCACTATATAAGAATCTAAATTTTCTAGACGCTCTCTCATTTTTTTAAAAGAATCGTTAAGTTTTAGATCTTTTACATCCATATTATAAATTTCATTAATTGGGGATTTTTTTTGGAAATATTTTTCTCCCTCTATTTTATTTAAATGTTCTATAAGCATAGCTCGATATAATGAATGTAGAGCCGTTATAAGTAATAAATTTGCATTTTTATATGCATAAGGATTAGAATAATTCATAATCAAAGGTTCTTCGCTAAATTCAAAATTTTGTTCTTTTATAAGCGTCAGTACTTTTTTAATAGAAGGTAATTTTAAATAATGATAGATCTCTTGTTTTTCTTGTAAAATGTATATAAGTTTACTATTTATCTTTAAATTAGAGTAGTTATTATAAAACTTCTCTAATTTTTCTAAGTTTAATTCTTCCAATCCTTCTATTTCAAAACTTAAATTTTTTAATTGACCATAAATTGAATTATTAAGTTCTTTTTGCTTAGCTCCTAATATAATTTTATAATTTCTTAATTTAATAAAAAATAAAATTAATTTATTTAAAAAATTTAAAGAATATATAATATTTAGCTTATAACTTTTTTTAAATGTTTCTTGATTTTTAATTTTTTCTCTTAATAAGTTTAATTCAGAATATATTAAGATTAGTTCTTGAATCATTTTATAGACACTCGTATTTTTCATAATATTTAAAATATGGCTATTTTCTAATTGTAGTTTACTTATATTAACCTCTAAGCTTATTTTTTCTATATTAGTTTCCATAGAAGAAATTTTAATTAATTTCTTTTCTTTATCCATATTTATTCCAATATTTAAACTTTCAAAGTTTTCAATTAACTTTTCTGTATTTAATTCTTTATTAAAAGATAGTTTATTTAATAAATTATTAACCAATATTTTATTAATTTTAACACAATTATTTGAATTTAAAAATTTAATATTTTTTTTTAAATGATTATTTTTATCTTGAGAAGGATTTAAATCTTTTTCAAATAATAAAGTGACTAAATTTTTATAAAAAGGAATTAATTTAGATAAATTATATTGAATAGTATCTACTTTAAACACAGCTATTTTTGTTTTTTCTTTTTCAGTTATATAACTTATATTTAACCCTAAATTTTTTAATATTTCAATCTCTTTATTTGTAAAATTAGTATTTTCTAAAAGACCCTCTTTAATTTTATATACTAATGGTATTGAAGGACTATTAGTTTTATTATTTAAGTTTGGTAATTTTAATGTATTATTATTTTCTTTCCATTTAGAAATAAAAAGAATCATTTTAAATCTAGATACTATTTTTATTAAATTCGTTCTAAGAATTGTATCTTTAAATAATTTATCATCATTTCTTATATAATTTTGATAATTTTTTCTTGCTTTTAATATTGAGTTATTAGGTATGATATAATAAAATAATAATATTTTTAATTTTTTCGGAGTATTTTTTAAAATAGGGAAACTTATTAAAGATTTTAAAGTTTTAAAAAAAGATTTTAATAACTTATACAGAGAATTTAAATCTACTTTTTTATTAGCATGTTTAAAACTATAATTAATAACTTTAGAGCTAGATAAGAAATTATTAAATGAATATTTAGATGTTAAATTTAATTTTCTTTCTTGTAAATAAGAAAAAGATAATCTATCTGAGATGGTAGGTAAATATTTTCCAATATTTTTATACTTATTAAATTTTTGAGTCCAAATTTCTTTCCATTCTTTTTCTTTGATTAAAATTTTTAATTCTAAATGACTAGAATCTTTACTTAAATTAATGTTTTTATTTTTAAATAAATCATTTGGGGAAGTATCTTTAGCTTGCTTACTACTTAAATTATTAATTAATACTTCTTCCTTATTAATTTTGTTTGTTATATTATCACTATAATCTCTTTTAAAGTATACTACTCCTAATTTATATGTCAATTTTTGTATGGATTCTAGTCCTAATGGATAAGTTAATTTTATTCCATTTTTTATAAATCGGTTTTTAATTTTTAATTTATTTTGCATCTAATTACTTAATTTATAAAATGATATTTTTACTATTAACTTTTAACTTGTTAGTTAAAAAAATTTTAGCTAATTAAATAACAAATTAAGTTTATATAACACAATTTTGCTCATAGCATAAAATTTAAACCTTTCTTTTTTAAGTGAAGTTAAATTAAATAAATATTTATTTTAATTATTTTAATTTATAATAATTTAGTAAATAAATATTTAGTTCTGGTAGGCTCGATTCGAACGAGCAAGATCTTACTCCCAAAGTAAGCAACAAGCCTATTTGTTTTCTACCAGGTTTAAACTCGGACCCGGTGAGATTTGAACTCACGACCTACTAAACATAGATTCTCGTTTTCAAGACGAGTGCAATCAGCCTCTCTGCCACGAATCCTAAAAGTACGCTTATTGAAATAAAAATATTTACTTTTATGTTAAAATATTACTTTATATTCTAAATTTTATAGTAGATTAATGAATAAAATATTTACAATTAAAATAATAAATTTGTTAAATTAAAATTTGATTAAAACCAGTACTCTTTTATTATATTACCCATATCCTTTTATCAAAGTATTATTAAACTTTTTTAATTTATTTTTTCTAATTTAAAATAAAAGATTTTTTATTAATAAATTATAATTAATTTTACCTATTATTGTTTTTGATTTTAAAAATAAATTTTAAATCATCTGATAAGAAGTCAAATTTTTAATTATCCTTTTATTTATATTAATAATGGTTAAAAACTTTATTAAAGGAATTAATTGAATTAAATTTAAAATGTTAATATTACTATGTTGCTATAAAAGATTTTGGTTTTTTTTTAACTTATAATAATCTCTTTTAATTATTAATACATTTTAGTCATTTTACAAAATTTTAAAAATAACCTCTAACATAGATTTTATTTTAATTAAAATAAGTTTTTCACTAATAAAAGAATAAAATCAGGATATATTTTATAAATAATGACTGTATATTAATAAATTTTACCTTTAATTTAAAGATTTTAATAAATAGTAAGTTAATTTTAAATGGTGTATATATTACTTAAATACTATAATAAAATACCTATGATAATAATAATTAAATTAAGTAAATAATTCTCTAAACTCAAAATGTTTTTTTTAAAAAATAAGTTTAAAGTAGTTATCTTTTAGATTAGAGTACTTTATAAATTCTAATTATGGTATAGCTGTACTTTAATTCATAATTTATATAATACTGGAGATTCAAGCTTTTCTTAAAAAACTTATTTATAATTCATTTTAAAACTAAAATGATTTCTTTTTTATATTTGACAATAGTACTATTATTTTTAAAAATTTAATAGGGTTAAATTAAATCTTTAAACTTATTTTTTATCTTAATATATTAGTTATTAAAATAAAGCAAGCTTATATACATACCTATTAACGCTAAATGTAATACTAAAAACGTAACTATCTCTATCATTATTAATATATAGTAACGTTTTTATAATAATCTACTATTATTTTTCACTTTGGATATTTTTCTTCTAATTTACTATAGTGTATTATATATAAACCTAATAAATTACCCTTATACTTAAAAACACCCTAAGCTAATTATAGTAATATTAACAATGATAATACAGTTTTATTAAGAGCCATTATAGTATCAGGTCTTAAATCTTCTACCTTAAAAAAAAAGATACTACCAAATAATTGAATAATGCTCCTTTCTCACTTTCATTTTATTTAAAATTTTATTTTTTAATGTCATCATTTTCTATTTAGTATTAGATGTTCCATTAAGGGTACTATTTATTCCTGTTTTATTTGAAGAATAACTATCATTCCCATTCCCATTTTCACTTATGGTAGTTTATCCATTATTTAAGGATCTTGCTAAACCTTTAATATCTTTATATATTTATTTTGTTTTTGTTTTAATTTAGCACTTGAATATCCAAAAGTAATTGCAGCTGTTGTAATTAACCCTTGTACTAGTTTATTTCATAACTCTTTACTTTGTATGGATAATAAATAATATATAAAAGAAATTGTCCTAATTATACTAAAAAAAAAAACACACATAAACAAAATAAACATAATATTATTTCTATTATTACAAAGAAAATACTACTTTTATCAAAATACTTTATCATTTTTAGAAACTTAGGATATTTATCTTCTACTTTATATTTAGTTATTAAATAAATAGAAAGAAAATATCCAGTTATATTTATAAAGCAAGTTAATATTATTAAAGATAATATTAATATATTAAAACTAAAAGATACTAAAGGCTCAGCATCAGTTGTCATATCGTTACCTAGTTTTTTAAAAATAAATGGTATTATATAACCATATTTATAACTAGTTTTAAATTCAAGAGTAATTTTAGAATACAAAACAATAATTTTTATTTTTATATATTCTAAAAACCTAGAAATTATTTTAATTTTGATAATATTTAATTGTTTAAAACTATTTACTTTCATTCTGTTTATTATCTCCTTTATTCTCATTATTATTATTATTATTATTATCTTTTTTATCTGTATTATTATTATTAGAATTATCTCCAGAGCTAGATCCTTTATTTTGACTATCTACATATCTATCATATAAACTTAAAGAAGAATCAACAGCACCTACTCCTGCTAATACACCAGTACCTATTCTACCTATGTTTTTAAGAATTTTTTCTGCATTTCTAGACTCTAAAATTAATACAATAGGTACACTAATAATAATTACACTATATAATACTAAGATCTTATCACTCATAATTTGAGTGACTAAATTTAATAAATCATTTAATAAACTAAAATCTAAACTTTCTAAACAACCTAAATAAAAGTTAAATATAATCATTATATATAATATATTTTTTTTTTAATCTAAAAAGGAACCTTAATAAAAATTAAATAAATATTCCTAACTTTTTATTTAACTATTAATTTAAAGAATGAATAAAAACTAAAATAATAATAAAATTAAAACTTATCAAATCTTTAAATTAGAGAATTATATTTATCTCAATTAGGCCCGTAACAAAAATAAATTTTTTTCAAAATTCAAATTTGAAAGATTAAAAATAAAACACACTATAAAAATCTTTCTAATTCTTCCACATAATAAAAGAATAAATAGAAGTGTCTCTATCCCCTTTGAGTACCTTACTTTTCTATAAAAATCCCTTAAAAAAAAAAATAAAACCTAAGACAAACATTTTATTTTTATAGCACATTTGTATTAGGTAATTAACATTTATTATTTTAATTAAATAAATCTTAATATTAAAAAAAAATACAATTTGACCATATCGTTTTATTTTTTTTTTAATTTATATTTTAATTAAATCTTATTTAAAGAGTTAAATGGTTAAGATTAATATCTCTAATTTAGAGTAGCTATAGTTTTTAAAGGGGTAAGAATAAATAAAAATGATCGAAGTTATCCAAATTTTAAGCTAGCGCATTTACTGATAATAGACAAATTATAAAAAATGAAGACTTTTATCTATAATTAGGTTTAAATTACTTTCTATTCTAGTGTAGCTCTATTAATAAGTTTAGGATTTTTTTTATAATTAACCTTTTTAATTAAAATACGATTTTATTTATACTTAGCACTATTATATACACTTTAAATAAAATGATCATGCTTAAAGAGGGTCCTAGATAGTAAATAATTATAATTTATAATAATATGTTTATTAATTACTTAATACATTAGACTTTTATAAGGTGAAACTAATTTAGCAATAAAATGAAATTTTATATAAAAAATACTTAATATCTTATTTAATCATTTTCTTTAAGGTCCTATTACTAAATTAAATAAAATATTTAACTTACTAATAATATAAATTATAAGATTCTAAAAGTCTAATTAAATCACTAGCTAATTATATATTAGTGTAACTCTATTGCATCTTTAATATAAGAACTTGTTAATAAAACAAAAACGTAAGCTTGAATAATGGATACTGCTATTTCTAGTCCAATTAAAGCTACAAAAATTGAAAAAGGTATTAAAGTAAACACAGCCACTAATAAACCACTTCCAAACATTTGGTATAAAAATGTAGATAAAATTTTTAGAAGAGTATGTCCTGCACACATATTTGCAAATAATCGCACTCCTAAAGATAAAGCTCTAGCTAAATAACTGGTTACTTCAATTAAAACTAAAAGAGGTACCAATGCTAAAGGTGTCCCACTAGGAATAAAGTATGAGAAAAAATGTAAACCATGTTTATATAATCCTAAAATAGTGACACCTATGAAAATTGTAAAACTTAAACCAACAGCTACTATAATAGAAGTTGTTATAGTAAAAGAATACGGTGTGTTCCCTATTAAATTCGCTATAATGATAAAAAAGAATAAAGAATAGATAAAAGGTAAATAAATTTCATTTCGCAGTCCTATTTGTTCTCGCACGATAGCATTAATGCTTGCATATGAACTTTCTAAAGCGATTGACCAATGGGATGGTATTAATTTAGTATTATTAGTACCTGTTCCTTTAAATACTAAATGAATACTTGTCACTAAAATAAAAATGATTATAGAATAAAGAGCTAAATTACTTAAACTTAAATTTAAATAACCTAAAATTGGAGCGTTTAAAGAAATTAAACTTACTACTTCAAATTGTTCTAAAGGAGAAAAAATTAAATTCATTTAAAATAATATTTTGTTGTTCCTTATACTATAATATTTTAAACTAAATTCTTATTGTTTTTTTCGATGTGACGAATTTTTAACATCTTATTGGGGTCGAACCAATATACAATTGCTTCGAAGGCAAACGCTATAACCATTCAGCTAAAGATGTCAAAATTTTTATAAATAATCTAGAAGATAACACTTTTAAGCTTTTTCTTTTGATACGATTAAAGAGACTCGAACTCTTACAATCAAAAGATTATGAATTCCTAAGATTCACACGGCTACCTAATTTCGTCATAATCGTATATTAAAAATGTTTATTCTTATTATCATATAATAAGGAGTAGAGTAATCGAAACCCTGTCTGTAAAGTGTAAATTTACTGCTAAACCACTCAGCTAACCCCTTAACTAAGCTTTGAATAAAGAAATAAAATTTTTAATTAATCTAATTATCATTATTAGTAATAAATTGTCATTAGAATAAAAAGTTTTACTAGTTATTAAAGCACATTATCTTTGAAACACGTTAACAGATAAGAGAATTGAACTCTTATGTTTACCTACACCTAGTTCTGTTTAAATTAATTATCTTTAATTATGGAGTATCATTTTTAATTATAAAATTTTAGTTTTTATTATTAATTAGTAGAATACAAAATTTTTTAAATAAATAACGGGGGTTAAATGAATTTTAATTTCCAGCCGCACCTTCCAGTACGACTACCTTGCTATGACTTTTGAGATGTTATCCAAGTGAATTAAAAAGAGTTAATTAATTTAAGAAGAGATGTTTAATTAAATTAAAACAAATAAGTTATTACTAACATAGTAGTAGTAATGTATAAAATATTAATATTTAAAACTTTCATTATATAAACTATACTTTTCTAAGAAATTTCACTTAACTCCATTTTCCTCCTACTCAAACTTCTTCCCAGCGACAGACAGTTAGTTCATCACGGATGCAAATTTCACCGTTGCGTTTTATTATCAACGATTACTCGAAATTCCTTCTTCATGTCATCGAATTGCAGATAACAATCCGTGTATATTTATATTAAACTTTCTTTAATGATTAGCTCTTCCTTAATTTCAAAATAGAGAAACAGTTTTGCATCACTTTGTAAAAGTTTTTGTGGCACGTCTATAGCCCAGTACATGAGAGCCATAACGACTTGTCTTAGCCCCAAATGAAATTCTATCAATTTCATAAATTTTTAAGATTTAATTAAAAACAGGGATTTCGTCCGTTAGCGGAGTTAACCTCACTTCTCACGATACGGACTGACGACAGCCATGCAACACCTGTAATATTAATTACTTAATTTTAATTAAGTTCTAAATATATACAATTACTGGTAAGGTTTTACGCGGATTATCGTATTAAATAACATGCTTCACTTCGTTTGCTCCGAAACCGACTAATTTTTTTGTTTTCAACTTTGCAGTCGTACTCACAAGGCGGAATGGTTAACGCGTTAGCATCGCCACTAATAATTTATACTAGCAACTACCATTCATCGTTGACAGAGAGGGATACGAGGGTATCTAATCCTATTTTCTATCCTCCCCTTCGTTTCTCAGCGTCAATCATTATTTGGAAAAGTGCCTTCGCTAATTAGTATTCCTCTTAGTATCTACAGATATCAACCCTACTCTAAGAATTATCTAAAAGTGACCTCTATATGATTCTATCTTTAATTAATTTAAAGCTGCCTACAAACCCTTTACGCCTGATCAGGATGACTAACGCTTGCGTCTCTGGCATTACCGAGTCTTCTGGCACCCACGGATCATCAAATTTATCGTACAAATTTTTAATATTATTCTACTTTCTACCTTTATTCATTCCAGCTTCTATCACTTTTATTTATTCAAGTCCTTCTTTTGTTTTATGTTTACCTAAGCTCATCATATTTGCAATTTTTACAAAATCTAAATAATCTAAATACTTTACACCTAGCACAGGATATTGATTAAAGAAAGGAATTATTTTGTTATTTATATCTGAAAAGTTTCCTACTACTAGTGTAACTAAAGCTTTTTCTTTTCTGTTATCGTGCTCAATTCTGCCTGATACTAAATATTTAATTATTAGTTCCATTAATTTGAGATCTCTCTCATGTTGTGATAATCTAAATCTTAAATAAATTCTTTCTTTTCTAGTATTAGTTGCTTTTCTAATTCCTGCGTCAAAATTACCTTCTCCACTAATAAATCCTGATATCCAATGTGGATCTGATATATTTGTAGTTTCAATGGTTTCTCTTTTTACTGGATTAATTTGAGGGAACTTAGATTTAACAAAATCAGAATTTCCTTTATTCATAGAAGCTTTAATATTCACTATCTGTTGTAAACCTGCATAATGAAGATGAGCATCTTTATTCATTAATTGAACAATTTGCACAAATAATTTAAAATCAGCTGCTTTTTGAGTCAACAGATTATAATTCATAAAGTGAGGAATTATCACATTTTGCAAATCTTTCAAACTACTTACTTAAAAAATGAAAGCATTGTTTTCTTTATCGTGAGTAAATGTACCTATACCTCCAAAAAAATCTTGAATTTTTAGTAATAAAGAAAGATCTCTAATATTTAATCCAATCTTAAATCTAGCCATAACTCTTATTTTAGTGCTAGCTTTATTATCCGAATAAATAGCAATAGTAAAACTTCCTTCAGCATCAGTAAATCCAGTAACAAAATTTGGATTCAACGGTTTTCCATTTGTAGAATAAAATCTTTTAAAATTTTGGTTAGAAGGGATTTTGACAGGATAGTTTCTTTCGAAACCCGTTAGAGTACACCTTAAAGGTTTATTATTAAAAAGAGATACTCTATTTATTTTTATTAAACCTCAACTACCGTCTACTCGTTGCTCTTTTACACCTTTACTTATTATTATTGGTTGACTGTCAAAATAAATTAAAGATGACTTAGATCCGCGATAACCCATTTCAGTTTCCATCATCTTATAGCTTGTTACCTTACCCAGGTAATTATTCTGGCCACTTATAGCCTTTCGACTATAGTTTGGTACTATAAGCTTTAGGGTGTCCCCGGAATTTGATAGTTTAACAGCCATAAACGATGTAGTCCCAATACATCTCACAGCTTTGGACAACACTACTAGTAAAGTGACATCATCATTTTTCCTTTACCTTATCACAAGTGACACACTCATGATTCCAGTTAGCTAGTTCACTCTTACGAGCATTGACTAATATTCTCGACTGCTGGTAGAGTTCTCTACTTGGGATATTTCATTCCCAATGTGGCCATATGATCTATCAAACATGGCTTTCGATCGTTGGCTTGGTAGGCCTTTACCCTATCAACTACCTAATCAAATTAAATCGAATTCTATAGCAGAAACTTTCCTTTATTTATATCTTCTATTTATGAAGTCTATAGTGTTTCTTTATTTAATATACTCACCCCTACACTTTATTAATTTTTGTTAATAAAAATTTGCATGCCTTAAACTACTGGAAAGCGTTCAATCAGAACCAAAATTAAATTCTTCCATAAATTTAAACAAATAATGAAATTTATATTATTTGTTTTATTTTATTTATTATATACAATTCTTTAAATCTCTTTTAAAAATTAAATTCATTTTATTTAAAATTTAATAATTTAAAATTTATTAATTCATTTAAGATATTTAATAAATTTTTGTTTTTTGTTTTTATAGGGGGTAAAATAAAAAATTAAAAACAATTTTTTGTTTTAAAGATTATAATATATTTTTAAAATTTAAAATTTTGAACTAAGTAAAACTTAATAGAATATTAAATCTATATAAATAATATAAAAATGAAAATAATTTTCATAAAATAAAATTTATAAGTTTTCATATAGAATATCTATAAATTTTAACTCCTTTTTTTTTTATATTTACTTAGCTTAAATAGTACTTAAAATAAAATCTAATTTAAATWYTATAATATAATATTAGATTAATAATTTTAAATTTAATAATAAAAATAATTTTTATAAATTTATTCATTCTTTGTATATAGTTAATTAAAATTTGGATATCCCGTGTATATGATTATATACATCTACATAATCTTTTATATTTGTGGATAATTCAAAGGAGACATATAAACTTATAGAAAAAATTAAGAATAAATTAAAAATATTAATTATAAATAGGAAAAGATATAATTTATTACTAAAAGACCCACTTTTTTTTAAAAAATCGAGTAGTCGCGCTTTAAATCTAACAGGTACTAATTTATTAATTATATTAGATTGAGTTTTAACAACTTCAGAAGAAAAGAATTTAACAAAAGTTAAAGCTACAAAAAGTAAAAATAATATAAGTAATAAAATATTTAATTGAAACTGTATTCTTAATAAATTTTCTAAAGGACTCAAATCACCTATTTCTAAAGGACTGTTAATTATATTATCAACAGGACTAGGAATACTATCAATGTCAGGATTATCGTTATTTTTAGAATCTTTCAAATTTATATTTAAATTATTACTTATATTTTTGGCAGCTTTTAGTCCTAAACTTGCAGTGGCTGCTGTCATAAAAGTAGTACCTCCTATAAAAGCTGCTCGTTGAACTGGTGGCATTCCTGCTGTAGCTTTTATAGCTGCTGCTGTAGCCGTTCCTGCAGCACTGGCCGCACCAAATGCAGTAAGACCTTCTGAGACTGCTACCTTTAATACTTCCTTACTTGCCTGTAAACCTTTATCCACAGCCTCTTTACTTAAAGAGAAATTATATTGATCTTTACTAGAAGCTGCCTCTGTTAATTTATCACAATCTTCTAAACCTGCACAGTAAATTATGGGACTAAAAACCAAAATCTTAATAAGTAAAAATAAAATAAATATTAAACTAAACGCTGCTAATTTCTGTCCAAATTTAATATAAGTATTTTCAGATAATTTAATTTTCCTAAATATATAATAAAATATTGTACCAGATATTAAAGTTACTGAAATAAATAAAAATGTATCTGAAGTTTTCAGGTCATTGTAAACAAAAAGGATTAAAATTATATATATAGTACCGTTAATTAAGTTATTAAATTTATTATTACTTACAATACTATTAAGAGGTTTTCCTCACAGATTTTAAAATTTTATCTTCTTTGTTCATAAGATTTTTAGAATTCAATTGAGTATTATAATTTAAATCATATAAGGTATTTTCTATTAGACCTATTACAGGTACTAATAATAAAAACCATAAGAAATAAAATGCTGTAGAGATTTGTCCTATTTCCACGTAAGGACTATCTGGATGTTGACTTCCTATCCACATCAATATAAAGAAATTTATAAAAAAAGCCCAATTTGCTACCTTCATAAGAGGTCTAAATTGACTCCCTCTAATTCTAGATAAATCTGTGAATGGTAAGACTAACAAAATTAATAATGAACCAAACATGGCTAATACTCCTAACCTTAAATAAATAAATATTTTAGCTATTTAAGTGAATCTATCCAAGATTTGATAGAAGTATCTCGATAAATAATTGCTTGATTTAGTGCTTCTTTCGTAGAAGACTCAATATTATTTATAAAATTAAACTGTTTAGATTTTATTTTTGATTCAATAGGAAATACACATTTCCAAGCTACTATTTGACATTTTAACGATCCTCGTCCATACACCGCTTGAATATTATTTTCACCGGATTTATTTTTATTTGCTTTATTTTTAAACCAAGATTGAATTATTTCATGCCAATATTCTTTAGACTTAAGACGTGAATTAGGATAACTATAAATAATATCTAAAATAGTAACAAAACCATATAAAGTGTAATGTGCTTTAGCATTAATAAATCGTGCCAGTCTGAACATTAACTCATATTGGGGGTATTTTCAATAGAAATAATGAGAATATGGATTAAATATAGGTATTAATTTATAAAAAGTGGAATGAATACTTTCTATTGTAAGAACTGTCATACTTTTAATATTATCTTTAGATAACTGTTCTATTAAAATATCTATAGACTCAGTATCTTTAATTTTATTTATAGTATAAGTTTTAATATCGAGAGATTCAAAAAAATCTTCTAGTATAGAAAAAAAATGAGCACTATATTTACTTTTAAGCTGAGGTAAAAATAAAGTAGGTATTATCCAAATTGAACCTTTATCCGAATTTCTTAATCTTAAATGTAAAGTACCATCACCTAAAATAAATCCTATAATAAAAAGTATAGATAGGCTTGCATTATTCTCAGTGTATGTAGGTAGTTCTACATTTTCGTTAAGAATACCAAATAATTTTAATTGTTCCAATAAAGAATATTTTCTGTCCAGTCCTTCTGTTGAAAGATCATAAAGAATATTAGTAGCTAGAGCTAATGTAGTAGAATTTAGACTTGAATAATTAGAAGTTAAACGTCGTATATCTGATAATTTTTTAAAAGCAATGTATTTTTCACCATAAATTTGATTAAAAAACTTAGAATAAGTATAAAGTATAGTATCCCAACTTTCAGAGGATAAACGTATCACTAATTTTCCTTGTTTATTTTTAATTAAACTTAATGTACTAGTTTGTCCTAGCACAGACCAAAGAGTTAAAAAAAATTCTAAACTCTCCAATGAAAAATTCTGATTAATTGATACTACTGGTGTAAAATACTTACCTTTAATTCTACAAGAAACATGTCCTTCCGCCTGAAAAAATCCATTAGCTACTAATCTAAACTCCTCTAAATTAAAATTAGAAGGTAATTTAAATTGATCTTTACATTGTTTTAACTGTTTACGTGCAGAAGTGATAGACAAATAAATATTATTTGATATTATTTTAGAATTAAATTTGATATAATTTGAAATTTGAATATAGATTAAATAAAGAAATACTATCTCAATATAATTTCCTAGCCTTGATTGACTATATCTTATATTAATTTTTTAATATTTCTACGTATAGTCGATGAAGTTTATCTTAATCATAATTAATTAGAACTAAGGCTAATTAGCAATTAATACAAAGTATTTTAGAGTGCTAGACTCCTTTAACTTTAGGAGATATTAAGAGTATTAATAGATTATAAACCAAAGATACTAATAATGAAAAAACTTGCTTGTTGTCTTAACCAAATTCTAAGATTTTGACTGATAATACAGTTCTTGAATTCTAAGATTTTCAAGACATATAGTTGAATTTATACAAACCGCTAGAAATTTAAGCTTGTTAGGAATTGATCTTAATATTGCATAATAAGGTAAAAGATCTTTTATATATTTTATTTTAATTATACCATATTCTTGTTGTCCTGAGTTTTATGATATGTATTAAATAGTAGGTTTATCAATATAAACTACTAAGTTTATATTTTTGAAAGTGAATTAATAAGATGAGTTTATTTTATAAAGCATATCTCTATGCATAAACCGAGTAATATTTATTCTTAAACAGTCCATACTTTCTTCCCATATATAAATTCTTTCTCCTTTATTATGTTTATGAATAGAACACTTTAAAGAATTCTCTCCAAACATGTGTTCTAAAGTGTGTTTTAAACTTAAAACACCTTCGCGAGTAAAACCATATGTATTTAAGTGTAATCCTTTGTTTTGAAGAGATCCATCGTCCATTATCCAATAAGCTAAACCTCTAGGAGTTAGTAATTTTTCTATCCCTAAAGGTACTATCTTCAAGTTATTTGAATTATAGAAGAGACTTCTGTAATAATTAAAACAAGGTAAGGATAAGGTGGCAAAACTAACTGAACTGTATTTTTTATTTGTTCTTTTATCGGTAAAGGTTTTTTCTTTAAAAATAAAATCTTTTGATAGATAAAGTTTAAATAAATCTAACACATGATTAAAATAATTTAAATGATGTTTTCTTAAACTACTTTGTGCATAAATAAATCTAGAGTTCCCTAATACTGATCTTTTTTGTATGTGCCCATCACCTAATAATAAACCTATTATAATCTCATTTAAAGGACTTTGAGGAGGTATTATTAATTCTGACCTTTCAACTTTAGTTAATCTTTTTAAACCGTAAGTTGAGTACTGTTGTGTACAAACTAAACTTATAGAAGTTATCAGATCAAAAATATATTAATATTATCCATTATAATAAATAATGGTTGGAAAACATCTTCATCCTAAAATAAGCTGTTATAAATAAAACTAAAAATACAAATTCTAATAAGCTTCTCTTAGGAGCTTTACGTATTATTCTCTGAGGGTCTTATATAAATTATTACTTTATTATAAAATTTATTTAGGTTTCCTGCTGATTGTCCATTGTAACAGATTTGAAATTATTATCTTAGCATTAAGATATTCAAATCTATAGGAGTTTCCAGCATTAAGTAAAGTAAATTATTCAAAAGATTTATCTTAAGCATGGCATCTTTTAACTTTTATACCATTCAGGTACTATTGAAGCTGGTGTTTGCATTGGATTAGCAGGTATATAGTTATCACTGTGACCTAATAAATTAGGATAAAAACATACAATAATTGAAAGTGCTAATAGGAATAAGAAAATAGTAACAAGATCTTTAAAAGAAAAATAAGGATGCATTGGATATCTATCCCCATTTCCTGTTATCCCATTAGGATTTCCTGAACCATTTTCATGTAAAGCTAATAAATGACCTGCTGCTAATGCTGCTAATACAAAAGGTAATAAGAAATGTAATGAAAAAAATCTATTAAGAGTAGCATTTGATACTGAAAAACCTCCCCCTTTAATTATCTCATTTGTTAATTAAAATTAATTATTAATAGAAGATGATAGTAGATAATAAAACCTTCTTATCATATCACCCTTTAAAAGTTTAATCTATTATTTTAAAAATCGGAGTTATAAAATTTTCTTAATAAAACTAATAAGCTTTTTAACAAATGAAATAATTAGAATATATCTTCTTATATAATAAGTTTATCATATATTCGTTGAGAAAATATACTATACCATTATAGCTAAAATTTTCTGCTGATTAGATCAAATAAATTGATTTTTACTTTGCTTTTAATCTTTTATTCCCTTATTTAAAAGCGTTACTTATAATACTTGGACTTAAGAGTTTATCATAAGTACAGAAGTCCAGGTCTTTACATCTTTTAATAAAAAAGTAAAGCCTAACTTATTATAAAAACAAAGACTATAAGTCATAGTCTAAAGGATAATAAGTCTATATTATTTAAGAACTAAGATTAAATAGCTTAATTAAGTACAATTATATTTTCAATCATTTCCAGCATATAGATAAATTTTACTTATCCAGGGAGTTATATTAATTAATCTAAATAATTTATATAGTAAGCTTTTAAACTAGCTTTATAAATATTTCTATAAATTTGAGTATATTTTAAATTAAGTAAAAAGAAGAAAGCTGTTAACAAACATTACTTAGGGAAATTTAAGATTTTTATAACGTTTGCTGGCTTTAAGATCTTCTAGCCAATTTAAATACTGTTGCAATTTAGTACCTATCAAAGGAGGATTAGAAGAAAATGAAAAGAAATTTATAACTTCTTGAATATTGGTTTTTGAAGATACTGAAAATTTAGCATATTTACCTTGTTCAGTACCTATCTTTCTAGAACTTTTAAATAATAAATTAAAAGCTAAAAATAATTCAAGATGTGATCGTTGTCGTATTTCGAAGCAAGCATCTAAATTACTTTTAACAAAGAAAGAACCTTCAGCTATAGTAAAACCTACTAACCATGCACTAAAAAAAGGCAAATCTATAAAATCTTGAGCTGTCTTAGGTAATTTAGGAATCTTAAACATGGGAATATGAACTTTACTTAACGACTCTACTGAGTTGTTTAAAGACTCTGATGCTATAGAATCATAATCAGTATTAAGTATATCTATCTCTTTAAATTTTACTTATCCTGATTCCATGTAATACAAGGCCTTTTCATATTGGATTCTTCTTTCATTAGTTAAAAAATAAATCTTATTATATATTAATAGAGGAAATAGAGCTTGTTGTAGTTCAGTTTTATTAAAAATAAGATAGACTGTATCCTGACCTTTTATATTTTTATAAGGTCCAGCAATTCTTCCAAATTTTAATGTTTCTATGAAAGATTCAAGCATTGGAAGATCTTTATAGATTAATCCTATTTTTAAAGATATGCTAACGTAACCTCTACTATCTGACTTTAATATTGAAATATAACCATCACCGTCGATTATACCTACTAGTCTTGCTAGCCAATCATAAGGTATAGATTTTAAATATTCAATATCGTCGTTAGTTAAAGGAACTTCATTTCTTACTTTACTCCAATTAATTTTTCCTATACTGGGCCAATTAATTTCAAGTTTTCTAGTGCCCATACGACTGTGGCTACTTCTACTTAAATTTCTCTTATGAGTAGGAGAGCTAAAGTTAAGTATTTTAAAAAACATACTAAAATATTTTAAAATTATATTGCAATTATTTAAAATGGCTTTTGCCAATCTATTTATTTTTAGTCCTAGATTTTCAATAATTCTACTAGGTCCCTGATATAACCATGAATTGGCTAATTTGCTCACAAAAGATATACTAATTATATAAATTATTAGATTAAAATTTAATTCTATTTTCCAGATAAGTTCCACTAAATCTTTTCCAAATACTGGAATAGCACTTAGTAAGTTAGTAATAACTGTTGCCAAGTTTTAAATATATGGATTGTAGTTTAATTTACTAAGATTTCGTATCTTTGTTTTCAATTCATATGCCACGTATTTTACTTATAATTTAAATTTAGCTAATACTTTAAAACAAATACTTAGGTCTAGATGTCCCTCTAGATAAAGATATTAGTAAGAATTATAAACATTTCTGTAAAACCATATGACATTCTAAAATAGAATGCTAAAACTTCGACTGTACATTAAGCATTTATAATTTATATATAATTACCCACCGGTGTTCCAGTCTGTAGCGACATCTCTAGGACTTACGACATGTTGCTATAAGCAAGTGTAGAGATACCGACGGTCTTGATATAAAACAAAAATCTTTGACCTGTTTTCACCAGTATCGCCTAATTAACAAAAAAAAATTATTCTTTTAATAAATAGGGAAATGTGTTCCTATTCATTAAATTTTGTTAATGACTATACTTATTATTTACCTAGTTTATATTTCATTGAAGAATGTACGTAAGGTTCAACTATCTTTAAAAGTAAAGGCATAGAATCTTTCCAAATGTATATATGATATTGAGGATTTAAAGGACCAGCTCCAGCTGATTGAACACTAGCTTTAATATTAAAATTATCATAAAGTACTTTTACTAGTAAAAGACAATCTGAATAAGAAAATGAATTAGTTGAAAGTTTCAAACCTGAACCTATTTTAGATCCATCATCCATTATCCAAATAGCTAATGCTAAAGGATCCAGATATTCACCAATATTAGAAGGAACTGATTTTTTTCCATTTACATACCATAATTCTTGTATCCAATTTAGACTAGAATAAGTCCATGTATTAAATCTAATTATTTTTCTAATTACTCCTTTTTTTCCTAGTCGTGTTTGAATCTTAGGTGTAGTTGGATTGCAATAATCTAATTCAGCTAATATTTGGTGTAACCAAAGTAAATAAGACAAATGACTACCTTCTTGGTAAAATCTAATTCTAGTCCCCTTTCCTTTACTTCGATATTCAGCATATCCATCTCCTAATAAACTACCAAAGATGATAGAAATTACATTTTTATTATGAGGTCCTATTCGTGAGTCAGCTCGCATACGTATTAAATTTTTAGTTTCATTGAGCTCTGAAGCGTTTTCTGATAGTAAATTATTTGAAATTAATATGCCAGTTAAATTACTAAAGGTTAGACTCATATATAATTCGTGATTAGTTGTTACTAGTCATTCTTCATAATTAATATAGAACATATTGTGAAATAAAAAATAAGCATTTGGGGCTAATTTGTGATAACCCCATAGACTCATTTGACCATAGGGAAGAACATAACCCAAGAAACCTGTTCCCATCATAAGGATTAGTATCACTACTCCTATAGTCCATGTAAGAGTTCTAGGTTCTCTATAAGAACTATAGTATATACCTCTTGCAATATGCAATCTCCTGATTTAATTTTAGCTCATCTCGACTTAGACTCCTTTTTTAAAGAAAGAAAATTAGAAAGTTAAATTATGGTTGTGCATAATAAATATTAAAAATGGTTAAGATAATACTGAGTATTTTTATCCATCATATCTTTATTTTTTTTTTATCTTATAATCAGTAAAAGGTAGAGAGTAAATTAAAGAAGATTAGATCATTTCATATTTATTAATAATAACTTGAAATTATACTACTATCTTTCATAATAACTGTTATTAAAAAAACAAAAGACGTATGATCGTTGAAGATTTAAAATTTTTTTCTTGCTAATAGTTCTAAATTTAATGGATTTTTACCTTTTATAGGTAATATACTAATACTTCTTAAGGTACCTAATTTATAATGAATTTTTAGCATATAGTCTTTTTCTTTATATAATAATTTAGTAGAAGTTAATATATAAAGGCCCATTTTCACAAATTTGATTTATTCTTTTTTAGACTGGGGACTAGAGTAAAAAGTATAACCCTCTTTAAATATTTTGCCTGTATTAAGGTAATTTCTTATAGAAGAGGAGGATTTTAAACTTATAGCTTTCGCTCCAGATCTAAAACTATCAAAAGGAGAACCTTGAATTTCTAAACCATTTTTATAAATATAAATCTTAAACCCTTTTCTACTCCCTTTAAGATAAGAGTATTCTTTAGCTAAAATAAAATGACTTTTACCTGATTGTATTTCAAATGGAGGTTCTATATTAAAAAGATTTTCTATCTCATCTACTCCAATGAAGTCAGATAAATCAGAAAAATATCTTTTTGAATTGATATTATTAGATAATTTTAGTAAGATTTCTCTACCTAAAGTTAAATTATGGTAACCAAATATAAATATATATAACACTAAACTTCAAATTGAAAAATCTATACCCTTTCGGCTATAGAAAGTAACTCCTATAAAAAAAGGACATATGTATTGAAATAGTACATCCTTATCTATAATAACTAATTGATAAGCATTTGTATTGTTTTTAATAATACAATTAAGTTTATTAGGTATAACCAAATTTAAGTATGGTGGTGATAGAGGAACATTGAGTTGTAAAAAAGAAGCTATTGCTTCTAATATTTTTTTATCTTTTTGTGTCATTCCAAATACAACACTAGAATTACTAAAATAAAAGGTACCGTCTCCCTCTATAAATCCAACCAGCCAATTTGTATTTATCATATCACTAGATAAAATATAGCCTTCATAATTAGTTCGAGATCTGTTTATACTATTTTTTATATCCACTATTTTTTTAAAAGTCTCAACATTTAAAGATTTATTATTTTCTTGTTCCAATTTTTTTAGTATTACGGCATTTTTCCAATCTCTATAATCCAATTGTTTATGCGTTAATAAAGGATATTTATCAAAAATAGGTAATAAATTTTCCACTATAACTAAAAAAGAACGTATATGAAAACTACTAGTATTTCCTTTAATTGAAACAACTCCTATTTCTAATTTATCTCTAATGGTATATAACACAGCTATATCATCTATATGCAAAGTAATTTGAAATATAAAATGTACTTCTCTATTATTTTTAAGATTTATCATGAAAGAAGATTCAGCATCTGAAAAACCCACAAACCATTGAAGAAATTTATCATCTTTAACGTTAGATGTTTTTTCTTTTATTAAAGAGTTTACAAGTTGAGGTTTAATAGTATTTAAAAATTTATCTATAATTTTGGCCGGCTTAAATAGATTTATATAAAAATTCATAATGGTATACAAATTAGGGTTATCGAATAAATTAAATAATGTATGAGCATATACAAATATAAAGAAAAATGAAGCTACATTAGCATGTGTGTATCTTAATATCCAACCTGCATTAACATCTCTCATAATATGTTCAACTGATGAAAATGCCATCTCCACATTAGGTGTATAATGCATTGCCAAGAAAACACCGGTTAATATTTGAAGTATTAAACAAGTTCCAAGTAAAGAACCAAAATTCCACAAATATGAAATATTTGCTGGTTGAGGAGAATCCACTAAATAAGAATTCAATAATCTTAATATAACGTTACTTTTTAATAATCTCATTGTTAAAAAAAAAATCCTAAACATTTTTTTGACTAGATTCTCTCATAATAGAGAATTATAGAATAATCATTGGCTTTATACCCCTTATGAAATAGTAAGGTTTTAATAATAATTAAATTAAAAATAGTTTAGCATAATGAAACTGAGGTTAAATGAAAAATTTTTATTTTAATAAAAATTTTTATTAAAGATAGAATGGATTAATTTAATAGATTAATTTTTTAGTTATTTAAACTTCTATTTTATGTATTAATTTGTTATGTCGAATGGCTATCTCTAGTTATAATAGTAGGACAAACTAGTGCTAATAATAAAATTAAACTACATAATATTAACCAAGAGGCTCCATGTGTATATAATTCTTGCCCTAATGATTCAATTTGTAATAAAGGAGATATTTTAGTCTCAATTAGATTAGGATTAATTGAAGTATATACCGTATTATTACTTAATACAGTTGCCCCATCATTCATTTTTAATGTAGAAGAATTAATATCTATTAAATTTGTTAAACTATTTTCTTGTAAACTAGGGTTTAAAAAATAATTATTTAAACTTTTAAGAAATTCAACTGGATAAGATAAAATTGATAATTCTCCACCTTGTATTTTTAAAATTGAATGAGGTAAAATACTTATTAATTCATAAATAAATAAAATACCGATAGTTAAAGCTAAAGGTATATTTTTAGTATACTGTTTACCTGCTTCCATTATATCTGTTAATGTTATATTAATAGACATTAGAACAAAAAGGAATAAAATAGTTATAGCACCCACATATAATAATATATATGAAATTCCTATAAATCCTACTCCTAAAATTAATAAATATCCTGCTGCATTTATAAAAACGGATATTAAATATACAACTGCTACTACAGGGTTTTTACTAGTAATGACTAATATACTAGAAAATAAAGCTGCAAAAGCTAATAAATCTAATAAAAAATTATTCATAATATGATTAAATTAAAAATGAAAGCCAGTCTTTTTATTATAACTTAGATAGTCTACACAATTTGTTAATTTGTTTGACTTTTACTAGGGTAATAAAATATAAGACCTAAAGGAAACTGAAATAGGATCCTAAGTAATAGTTTATTAAAATTAATTTATAATAGTCGAATATTTTTAAATACTTAGACACTTAAAATAATAACTTAAATTATTAATGTATATAAAGACAGATTTAATAATATTTAAAATACTTAAAGTAATATATATATATATATATAAGATTATTTAATATAAAATAAATTAAGTTATAAAAATTTCATTTTGTTTTTGTTTTTGTTGTTTTTGTTTTTGTTTAATCAGTCATTAATTTTAGAATTTTAATCTATAATTTATTAAATAAACTTAAGATATTAAAAAAATTTAATCTATTTAAAGTTGAGTCTTTATCATAATAATTAAAATAGATACGCTTATTTTAAAAAGAGATAAATTAAGATTAAAACTAATTTATTTATTTTGTTTGTTTTTTAATTATTTAATAATAAACTAATAATATGTTAATATTAAATTTAATCATTGTCTAAAATTTTATTTAAACTTAATAAAGATAATTTAAATAAAACTTATAAAAGATGAGTTAAGAATGTGACTTAGTCTAACTTATCATAATAAAAGGATTAGTTAATAAATGACTAATATAAAATATAAACTTTTTAAATAATTAATAAAAAAACTTAAAATTAGATTATACCTAACTCTTTTTACAATTCATCTTAAAATATAATAATTCTAATATATCGTTATCCTAATATACTAACATAGCTTAAGATCTACTTTATTTAACAAATACTCATACTACTGTTTAAATCTATTACGTTGGAGTAAGATATAAAAATAATTTAATAATTTAATTCACTCTCTAAATTTATTTTTATAATATTAATTAATAAGGGGTAATATCAAAAGCTAAAAAAAGACTAGGTATAAAAATTAATAAAGCTATAGCGAATGGAAGTAAATATATCCAGCATAACTCTATCAAAGCATCATATCTTAATCTTGGTAAGGTAGCTCTAAATAAAACAAACATAAAACAAAAGATACAAGTTTTTAGACCTAATACTATTGATTGTAAATTGACAATCGAATTATTAATAAAAATTTCTGGTAAGTTATACCCTCCTAAAAATAAAATTGCTGTAATACTACTAAATAATACAATAGAACTATATTCAGCTAAAAAGAAAAATACAAAGGGTACTGAAGAATGTTCAGTAAAAAATCCAGCTACTAGTTCTGATTCCAAAGCAAAGCAGAGTTAAATTTAATTAGCTTCTATTTAATTTCCTAATTATCCAGTTTTCGTATATAATATTTACCTAACAAAATTTTTCCTGATTTCAAGTATCGTCCTACTGTACCCTTAAATACACCGTATTCAGTAGCTATTTCTACTTGATTTTTAAATGATTTTATTAAATTATTGTTTAAATCGTATAAACCCAGTGGGGTTTTACTTATAGCTGCTGATATTTTTTGTTTATAATCGATTTTATGTGTTTTATTAAACATAGGATTTAAACTACCAGGTTTACTTATAGCCTTTTTAGCATCTGCTTTATGTTTCTTTCCATACATTGGATGCTTTGACTTATCAGCTAATCTAAGTGTCATTTTTTTAATAGCTTCTCTAGTGTGTTTATATCCTAACATAGACACAGCTTCTTTTTTAAAGTTATATAGATCTTCAAAAGGAAAACTTTTTATAACTTCAGTTTCTATCTAAGTAAGAAGAACAGCAGGGTCAATATGATAATAGTAAATAACAATATTAAAATTATTTAAACCATGTTTAGCAATGCTTCTTTGCAATCTAATATTAGAACTTACTCCTTTTATATGATCTGTTAATCTTTCATATAGATTTAAGCTAGAGCCTATGTATTGTTTACCATCTGTTATATTTATAAAACCATATACTCCTCCTACATTTTTAAGATTTGCTTTTAGATCCTCAAGTTGAGATAAGTCTTTATATGTTTTAAGTGGTAAAAGTACGGTAGCTATAGAATAGTAAAATAAATTATAATCAGGGGTCATGTGTTTAAGTGTTATTAATAATAATACAAAAAATATGATAATTGATAATATAAAAATAGTTTTTTCTTTTTTTTTTAATTAGTCTTTCGAGTAATATTTGAATATCTCTTATTGAAATTAGTTTATTTAAATAAATGCGTGTATTCGATGAGGAAAATATAAGTAAATCTAACTTTATAAATTAGATATAATTTAGTTAGATAGAGGTATAATTTTCCTGCTGATTGATCATTGTTAATCTTTAATAAACTCATTTAAATTTATTTAACACTAGTGATAATTTTATTTAATTATAAAATAGGCGAGTCTTAAAGCTTTAGATTTTTCCAGCATATAGCAAATTTTATAGAGACCGAATCTATTAATTGGATTTTTTAAAATACAGCCTCTTGTAGATCAAAAGGAGTTCTTGAAGTTTCAGCTAATATACTAATAAAATAAAAAATAAAGACTGGTAAAAGTGGAATTATAAACCAAACTGATTGTTGATGTTCTATAATTTTAGTAAAATTAAAAGAACCTGTAAGTATTATAATAATTAAAATAGCTGAACTTAATACTAATTCATATGAGATCATTGCAGCACTACTTCTAAGAGAACCTAAGAAGGCATATTTAGCGATCTTTAATATCTATTATTTAAAAAATTAGAATCTAGAAAGATTAGACAATAAGAGTCTAATATTTTTTCTAATTTAAACAAAGTTTTACTTTGCTTCAAATTGTAAATAGATATATAAAGGTAGATCATTTCTTAAAACAAATAATCTAAGACTATTTAGAAGATCCAAGTTTACAATGGATCTTCTATGGCTAACCATAATTAAACTATTAAATTAAAAAATTAAAATGTGAAATCTTTACATATTCAATCTAACTTAAATAACTAATCCAGATCAAATTTAAGACTATAAATAAAATTATAAGTAATCCAATTTTTTTAATTTAATTAGGATTATTCTTCAGATTGAAACTTTAAGACGTTAGAATAAAATAAATATCCCTTATATGGTATATTTGAATCTAAGTATTTTTTAACTAATTTACGATCAAGTCCTAATTCTTTACCTGCTGTAGTCATAGAAATAAAAGGCCTATTATTTATTAAATTATTGTCTTTATATACTCAAACTAATATAGATTTTCTATTACCTTTTGCATAAAGAGTATTAGTCTTTAATATTTCTAATTCTTCAGAGGATAAAATTTTACTAAAAAAATAATACCCTTTAAAATTAATACCTGTGTCCTTATACTTGTTTATTGTTCTCACTCTTTTTAAGTTAAGAACCTTTAACATTTCTTGTTGAGATTGAAAAGGTCTATTATTAACTAAAATTAAATTATTATTTTGTAAAGTATAAACTCAAACAGGTATACTTAAACTACTTATTTTACTTCTTATAATTCCTTTATCTTTTAATTCTATTTTTTCTATTTCATTTAACTCTCTTGTAAAACAATAAAATCCTTTACTCATAGCAATATTTCTATCTAATATGTTAATAATAGTAGATCTAGATGTTCCAATAAATAAACTAGCTTCTTTAATGGTATTAAAAGGACTACTCTTAACTAAACTTAAAGTATCTGAAGAATATATCCATATTTGCTTAGGAAGATAGTTACTAATCCCTATTGTATTGAGTTCCCTAGATTTATTTATAATTATACTAGTATCTTTCATTTCTTTAGTAAAAAAGAAAAAATCCTTATAGGACATATAAGTATCTGCATAAATATCTATGGTTCTAGCATCTATATTTAAAATATTTTGAGCTTGTCGTAGATTTTCAAAAGGCTTATTATTTATTAAATTAATTTTACAATCAGATATTTGTTGATATATCCACATTTTACTCTTAAATTTTAAATAAGGATCTATAGATAACTCATTATTTTGGGTTGAAATGAAAATAGGTTCATATTTTCTATTTTTAAGTTGAATATGTTTTAAAATAGATCTTAAGGTTCTATGTATTTTATTAGAATAATGAGAAGAAAATCTTCCATTTAAGGTAGGTAAATATTTTTCAATATAATAATTTTCTCTTGAGATTAATTCTTCTTCCTCACAGTATTCTAAGATATGTACCGAAAAATTAGTCCAACCTATGAATTTAATCATATTTCCTAATTTAGTAGTTTCTAATTCTGTTCTAGTAAAATGACTACCTAATCTATTAGATAAATTGACTGCTTGTCCTATATAAAATAATCTACTCTCTAGTTTACATTTCAGCATATAAATACCAGAAACTTTATTTAAACTTTTCCTAAAAGCTAATCTTTCTTTTTCCAAATAAAAATTTGGACAGTCTAGTATAGTAGTGATATTTAAACTATCTTTTATTAATTTAATGTTTTTAAGGAAAGTTTCTATAATTTCAAATTCTTTTACTAGATTAGATTCAGAATCTACAGTTTTTATTTTAGTAGTCGTGTAAAATCTTTTACTTTCAAAATTTATTCTGCTATTAAATACATTAATAACTTGATTATAATTAAAAAATTGGTTAAAATGAGATAAATAATTAATATGAGGAATTAGAAGTATAGTAGAAGAATTTAAACACTTAGTAGAATTATTTTTAAAATGTGAATCTTTCATATTTATTATTTTACTATCTGGTCTATTTTCACATAAGTATAATTGTGTTAAAGGGTTAATGTCCTTTTTTTCATCATTTTTTAAATTAAATAGTTTAGTTAAATGGATCTGAATTGTGCAGATCTTATTAGCTATTATTTCTAATTTAGTGTGTATTTCTCTTTATTTTAAACTAATTAATTTAGAACTAAATATAAAGCAAATCTTTTAAAATTTGAATTCATTAAATTTAGTATACTCATTTTTATAAGTCGACCTGGCCCCCACTTTTCTTTTTATTAAAAAGACATCTAGTTTTATTTAGATATATGAGCTCATTAGACTTATAAACTAACACTTATTGATTAAAAACTAAATCAGAAATAAAAAGATCATATCTTAAAATATTTTATTTTATAAACGTATGATCGTTGAGGTTTTTTTTTTTAACCTGCTAGTTAATTAAGACCTAGGATTTTTTAAATTATTCAAGTTTATTTAACTTTTTATAAAGAATAAAAATTATCTTTGGTTATTACAATCTTCTAGCATATAGTTTATTTCTAAATTAACAAAGCTATTTAAATTATTTTTAATTTAAGCTTATGAATAATTCAACCCTAATTATGAGTTAGCTGACCAACCACTAAATAAGATCCCATATACCCCTAAAGAAGATAGAGTTAAAGTATATAGTATTCCCATAGAAAAATCAGATATTACTAGTCCTTGACCAAATGGGATAATTCCCCAACCTAATAGACTAAATATCAATGTAACGACAGGAGATAAATAAAATAATACTTTATTTGCTTGACTAGGAATGACTGTTTCTTTTAATATTAGTTTTAAAGCATCAGCGACAACCTATAAGTATAGGTGCAAATCTTTTTTAAATAAAAATTTTAATCTTGTCTAACATTACCTATACTTACTTTTATTAGAACTTAAAAATATATTAATTTTATAAATTAGACTTATTTAAATTAAAAATTAGCGAATAAAATTATTAGTCTAAAAATTTAATAATGATTTAAATTTATAATTAGATAGACCTATAATAAGGAATATCAGAGTTTTAATTTTAGCACTATTATTATCTATAGACTAAAATAATACTAATATAATTTTAAAATTTCAAGTCTTAGTTTAATTATTTACCTAATTGAAGATTTTTTATAAAAGGATAAATTGTTGTCATCCGGAGTGCAAATTTGGAGTATACCAACTAAATTAAGGTTTAGAGGACTGAGGGTTAGAAAAATAATAATAACCTTTGAAAGGTTTGTAACTATCTCATTTTTTAGGCAGAGTGCTTTGACTTACTGGCAAATGTTTTACTGTTTCCCTTATACTTCTAAAAGGCTTATCATTTACCAAAGTAAAAGATTCTTCAGTATAAACCTAAATAGGTTTACCTAACATTACTGCAGCTGCTTCTAATGTAGCTTTAGGTAAACTTTTTTGCCAATACTTATTTTTAGCTCCTAGTTTAGAATTGCTCATTCTTAATCTAGTTTCATCATTATAACTTCTACCTAAAAGAATTGTACTTATTTTAAGTTTAGTTAAATATGACTTTTCTAAAGATCTAGAATCAGGATAAGCTTCTTCTAAGATATTTAAAAGAGGTCTATACTTTTTTAAATACCAGTTTTATCTTTCCTGTCTTTTAGAGGGAGAACAAACTTTTATTATGGTGACAGAAAAATTTTTCCAACCAAATCTTTTTAAGAAAAGACCTAGAAAATTCATTTGATACGGACCATTATAGTAATAATACTTTAATCGTTGTCCTAAATTACGTGAAGAACCTTAATAATAAAAATGACGGCTATTTAAATAAGTAATCTTATAAATTCCTGATACATTCCACCATTTTTTTTTTTTGAAAAATGGAGTGCTAATTCCAAAAATCATGACAATGACTCACAGACCTATGTTTCTTCTTTCGAATTGTATTTAAAAGATTATTACTTTTTGTCTTTTTACTATCTTTGGGGACTTTAGGACCTCTTCCTATCACTTTTGTGACTCCTTTTTTAAAATTTAGGATTAATCTATATAAATAATTATCATCTATAATCTTGAAAATTTCTTCGTATTTTTTTAGTAATAAGATAAAGATAAAAGACTAAGCCCAAATGATCTAGCTCTAGTTTAAAATTATATAGGAATTTAGCTACATTTGAGTAATATTATTAATATATCCTATTACTAATTCTAAAGGTAAAATAAAGTAGAGGGAAACTGACATTATAAATGTATTATTTAATGGTAAAGATGTTGTAACTAAGTTTTTTAATACACCCATATTTATAGGTAGATCATTTCATTATAAATTTTAACTTTCCCCTTTTAAAATGAAAATTTAGCAGTTTTAAGGAAGTGATTAGATAAGAAAAAAGACAACTCAAATAAGAGAATACTCCTTGAATCACTCATAAAACAATAATTAATATAAAATTAGAGTCCTTAAAATTAAAATTTATATAAGACGTATGATCGTTAAGAATATAGTATTCTGTTGATTAACTAAAATCTAATATTTTTACTTTAGGTAGATTTTCCTATAATATATACAACAATAGGGTAATTGCATAAAAGGCCAGATCTTAACCAAATAATCGTATTATTAAAAGTAATTAGGTATATAAAGTATTCCAACATATAGTCTTATTTTTCATAGTTAATAAAAACTATGCCACTCTTTATTTTTTAGTGAATGGTTGTAATATTCCATATATTCCTACATCAGTGGGTCCTATTCGCCGTTGATGTGCAGCCAATTGTTTTCTTTCTATAATTGTCATAAATGCTACACCTAGTAGCATAGGCAGAAGAACAATTAATACTTCTATTAAGCTAATAAAAGTCGTCAAATAATTAATTCCTAACATAACCTTAACAGTATTTTATTTTTCATTAAACAGTGCTAATTATATAAAATTTTAAAAAATTTTTAAGATTAGAATATAAATTAAATAATATCTTATAAAAACTAATAAAAATAAAGTTAATAAATATTATTTAATATAAATCTTTATTGCTATATTTAAATAATATATTAAGATTTATTAGAAAAGTGGCTCCTTTTAAAAGATCCTTTATAATTTACTTAACAATAAAGTCTAATTAAAAAACAAAAAAAGGTTTTATAATTAAAATAAAATTTTTGTTCTTTTGTTTTTTAAGATGATAATAATAATAATTTAAAGACTTAAGATTATTATCTATTTCTCTTATACTCTGTACTTAAAATATTTATAGACTGTAAAATTAAATTACAATGAAAATTTTTCTCAAGGTTTTAATGCATATTATAAGACTTAAGCTTAATCTAATATTTTACACACTTCACAATGCAGCTGATAAAAGGAATTGAACCTTTTTACTAAAGAGGTTAGTATGTTTCACCTTTAAACTATTTCAGCTAGTATTATATAAAGATATTTATAATTAAATAAATTTAAAGTTATACCTCTCACTTATATCATTTCATTTTTTCTTTTTTAATTTGCTAAACATGATTTAATTTATTAACTATTTATTTTATCTAATATTCAATCTATTAAATAAGTTATAAAAGTTAGACTTTATCTATAAGATTTATTTAGTTTAAAATGACTGAATTTTTATCTAAATATTAAAAAGCAATAATAGGTTATAGATTTCAAGTTGAAAAATTTACTTTTATTTTGACAGACAAAAGTGTAAGATAAAATTTAATTTAAATTATAATCCAAAATTTGAGAAATAATTAAATTTTTCATTATATACTTTCTATTATAGTACCTTAAATTTGTTCATAATATTATTATCTTGCCAAAAACCTTCACTAAATTTATTATTCCAGTTTTAGAGGTCTTAACTTTTATACACAACATTTCCTTATGGCCTCCAAGTCATAAACAAATTTTATATCTACTATCTTAAAAAATGATACTTTCATAAATCAAAGAGGTAATAAAGATAATAAAATATATTAAAAACCAAAAAAAGAATCAATTATATTTTAATAAAAATTTGACCTTTGATTCCTGAATTATAATAAAAGAGTTTTAATTTACTGAATTTATTTTGTTTTTGTTTTTGGTTTGTTTATTCTTTTAACTTACTAATACTTTGATATTTAATTTTAATCAAATTAAAAAGATTTAAAACTAAATACATTTAATCTTAATTAAATATAAATTAATAAATATAATAAAAATCAAAACAAACACTTTTTAAATAAACCTAAAAATAAACTCTTAAAAGAGAACTTCTCTACTTTTGATAACCTTTTATTATAATTCTAATCATTCCCAATATTTTAAATTAGGGGTATTTTATTTTAAATCTATATTTTATTTTTACACTATATTACTTTAGATTAGTATGTTTATCTTATTTTTATTAGAATTTATTTTAGTTTATTTTTATCATTCTATTTTAATTAAATGATTTATACTATGCATTATATTAAAATTTAAATTTAAATACTCTTTTATAAACAAGACTCTAAAATGAATAACATTTAGTATAATAATTTAAATTTATTTAGCTTTAGATACTTATCTTATTTGAGGTGACAGTGTTTTTTTACAACCTAATATTCTTATAATTTGATTAATTTACTTTAAAAGATTTCTATGAAAATAAGAGTCATGCTACTTATATGTTATTTTAATTTAATGGTATAAATTCGTTTTTATTATAAAAATTAATATAATAAATTTAAATATTTTTATAAAGGGTAAGATCAGAGATTCGAACTCTGAACTAGAGTCGCCACAAGACTTTATTTTACCAATTAAACTAATCTTACCTTAAATATTAAGAAAATGTTTTCTTTACAAACTTATAAAATATAATTCTATTTTAATAGACGACTGAGTTAATCAGACTCGAACTGATATAAGCCATCACCAAAAAATGGTGTTTTGCCAAATTAAACTACAACTCATTATATTTTAAATTAAATACTTAGGATTGACACTTTTTATACGGAATAGAGGTGAGTCGAACACCTACGAGTTACCTCCAACAATTAGCAATTGTCTTATCTTACCTATGAATACTATTCCTCTATAAATAAAGAAACAAAAAAGGGGTTATGATAAATAATTATTAGATTTCATGATAATTTAATTTAAATTTTAAGTTTATAACTAAATTTTTTATTATTAAATTTATAATATAATCTATTTGCTAAAGGTTAGATGATTTAGACTTAAATTATTTATTACTTTCTTTTAAAAATTCATTATTTAAATTTAATTTACTTAGATCTGTTAATTTAATAACAGATTGAGATAGTTCTAAAATAAATCCTATAGTTAAAATTAAAAAAAATACTAATGCTATAGATAATCCAAAGTAACTTACATTACTTAAGCTAACACTTATAGGAAAGTACAGAAGTAACTCTAAATCAAACATAAGGAAACAAAGCCCTAAATTAAAATGAAAAATATTAAATCTAGAAAATAAACTATCAAATTTAGGATAAAATCCACATTCGTAAGGTTGATTTTTTTCATAATCAGGACTATGGCTCGCTAATAATAAATTAATTGCTAATAATATTACAACTAAAATTGGAACAAAAATAAATAATATTAATAATGTCGTCATACTTATAAGTAAAAATAATTTAAAGTGCAAAGCATGGCACTATTTAATAAAATAGAAGGTTTAAGAACAAAAAATAAGATAATTAAAGTTAAAGAAGATATAATAAAAGAATGGCTATTGCTTAATTTTATATAAGAGTATTCTCTGTCTTTTCTTTTTAAATTTATTAAAAGATTTTCATTTTTTTCTTTAGAATTAATAATATTTATTGAGATATTTGAAATATTTGATGTATGTTCTGAATTCTCTAAATTTTTACTTTCTTCTTCTATTTGATCTAAAACGGTCATTTGACTTAAATTTTTAGTTTGAATATCTTTAATTATTTTTAAATAATAAGAAGCACTAATCACACTAACTATTATTGCTAATATTGCCATAAAATAATACCCATTACCTATTGCCGATAATAAAACTGACTGTTTTCCAAAAAAACCTATTAAAGGTGGGATACCCGCCATTGAGAATAAACATATTGCTAAACTTAAACTTAAAATAGGATTAGATGTAAATTGTCCTTTTAATTCAGTAATATATCTAAGATCTGAATTAATATAATTAGATTTTATAATAGAATTTATTACAAAACCAAAAGCTAGTAAAATAAAGAAGGTATTCAAATTAGTTATAGTATATTGAATTAAATAAAATATAAAAGATTCTGTTGCTTGTTCAGTTCTTAAAGCTAAGGCTAATAATAAAAACCCAATATGTGATATAGTACTATATGCCATTAACCGTTTAATTTTAGTTTGAGCTAAACCGACCACTGTTCCTATAATTAAGGAAAGTGCAGAACTTAATAAAATTAAATTTTTAAGAATCAGACTAGGATTAAAATTAAATAAAGAATAAGATACTAATTCACTTAATGATTTAAAATTTAAATTTCACTCATCTAAAATTAAATTTGTCACAGAAGAATCTAAAGAGATAGAGATATTACCGTAAACTTCTAATAAAAAGAATAAAATAGCTATTTTAGGCATAATCGTTAACCACGTAGTAACATTTGTTGGACTTTCATCGTAAACGTCCGGAGACCAATTATGGAAAGGAGCTGCAGCAATTTTAAATAAAAAACCAACTACTATTAAAATTAAACTTAAACTTAAACCTTGATAAAAACTCTCACTTAAATAAAAAATTTCTATTTTTCTATCAGTGTTCTCTATATCCAAAATTGAGAGAGATGAACTAGAAAATACAGACAATAAATTATATATAGAATCAAAACTAGTTAAACCAGTGATACTATATAAAAGTGATACTCCTAATAAAATTAAACAAGAAGAGAGACCACCTAATAAAAAATATTTTAAACCTGCACTAGTAGCATTACTTGATTCTCTATAAGTACTGGCTAAAATATATAGTCCAAAAGATTGTAATTCAAGACTTAAATACATACTTAATAGATCTGCACTTGAAATTAAAAATGAACTACCTAATATACTAAATAAAGCAATTAATGAATAATCTCTAGATTCTTTACTAATAGAAATAGTATTTATATAATTTATATTTTCTTTATTATTACTTTTATCTTTAAATGAAAAGAAAATATTTAAATTTTCTAAATTAATATTATTTTTAACTTTATAAATTAATCCTCAACCTAATAAAATTATAGAAGCTATTATATAAAAAAAACTTTCAATTATTAAAGTGGTATTAGTAATTTGAAATAAACCACAATAGATACCTATACCTGATCCAATTGACTGAACATATAAAGCATTTAGGGTTAATACTCCGGCATAAATTAATACTAATGAGGCTATTCTAGTTAAAAAAATGGGACTTAACTGATTTTCTTTTGATAGCGACATCGCAAGGATATATATTAATATACTTACTAACATCATAACACATTTATTAAGTAAAGTTCACAATCTGTTGTGAAAGCATCCGGGCTCGAACCGAAAACCTTCTCCTTAAAAGGGAGACACTCAACCACTCGAGTTCTGCTTCCCTCCTCAGATAATATTAAAATATTAAACCATTAATATTTAAGCCCAAGAAGAATTGAACTTCTACTTATTCCTTATCAAGAAATTATTCTACCTTTAAATTATGGGCTTAACCTGCCGAAAGGAGGAATTGAACCACCTTTTGAATCTTACAAGGAAACTGTTTTACCAATTAAACTATTCCGGCTAATAATTAATATTATTTTTTAATAATTAGATTAGACCTAAAAATATACTTTATTTATTTTAATCTTAAGATAATATAAGAGGATGAAGTAAATTTATGTTATATAAACTAATTTTATTTAGTTCCATATTTTATTATTAAAACATTTACCTCTAAAATAGAATAATATCAATTTTATTGATCTTTACCAGATTCGAACTGGTAGCTACTGTACGAAAGACAGTGATTTTACCCTTGAACTAAAAGACCTTAAATAAACTAAAATAATATAAAATTTTTAATAAAACTAGCGAAATTAGGAATTGAACCTAAACTAACAGATCATGAGACTATTGTGCTACCATTACACCATCTCGCTATCTAAATTATTAGTTTATTATTAAAATACGAGTAATCAGATTCGAACTGATGATCTCTACTTGGAAGGTAGATGCTATACCACTTAACTATACTCGTGATTACGAACAAAGAGACTCGAACTCTTAAGGACTTAAATCCACTCCTGCTTAAGAAGAGTATGTTTACCAATTCCATCATGTTCGCTTTATGCTTCTTCAATTAATAAGATATATTATTTTTCACTAATGATCATTTTTATAATTTATTCTTACTCTTTTATAAATTATCATAAAAAGTTTAAGACCGAAGGGAATTGAACCCTTATTTTATCCATTATGAGCGAACTGCATTACCACTTATGCTACAGTCTTTATTCTAAGATTAAAATTTTATATACTTTATTTTTGAGCAGAAAAGGAATCGAACCTCTCTCGATCAAAAGATCAATTCTTTTACAGAGAACCACCATTACCATTCGGTCATCTGCCCTAGTATCTTTTTATTTTTAATTAATACTTATGATTATTTTTGTATTTTGTTTCGGGATAGAATTGAACTACCGTCACTGCTTCTTCAGAACAGGGCTTTAACCATTAAGCAACCGAAACTTTTAAGCTAGTATATATTAATTATTTTAGTTTTGTTGGAGAAAGAAAGAATCGAACTTTCATCTTTGTAGTGCAAGTACAACTGATTACCATTATCATATTCCCCCTATATTTTATTTAACTTTTTGTTTGTTTATTCTTTAAATTTAAAAGATAGTCTCTTATAAAAATAAGCTAATTCTAAAAAAAAAATAAAAGGGGATTAATAAATTAAATTTATAAATAATTCTTAAATTATAATAAATTTTAGGTCCAATAAGATTAAAATGGTATTTATAATCTTAATTTTATATTTTATTATTTCTTTTAAATTTGAAATTTGATTATTTTTCTGAATCTAACCAAGTTAAATAATTTTCAGCGGATACACTTTCTACACAAGTAGGCATGAATCCATGATATACTCCACATATTTCAGAGCATTGACCGTAAAATAAACCTTCTCTTTCAGTATACATTGATGCTTGATTTAATCTACCAGGTACTGCATCTATTTTTATTCCTAAAGAAGGTACTGCATAATCATGAAGTACATCAGCAGCTGTTACTATTAATCTTATATGTGTATCTACTGGAACTATTACTTTATTATCCACGTCTAATAATCTAAATTGTCCTAATTCTAAATCTGATTCTGGTATCATGTAGCTATCGTATTCTATAGCTTCTCCACTTTCTGTCACATAATCTGAATATTCATAAGCATTTATCTAATAATTTTAATTACTAGTAGGATTATTTCTTTTTATTTAGTTTAATATTATTCTATTTTCCTTTATTAAATTAAGCCTTTAGAATAAGACTAAACTATATTTATCAGGGCTTATAGATACTAAACTTAATAAACTAACGTATAATCTCTGAGGATTTTTTACTACTGTTTTTTATTAATGTAGGGATTATCCTGCTGATTATCCATTTAAACTCTAAAATTTTTACTTTTATTTTAAAGTATTAGAGTATTTAAGATGTTCCAGCAAAAAGTTAGACCTTATAAAAAAACTAATTATTTCTATAATTGAGGCCTTATTTTATTGCATTAAGTTAATTTAAATTTTAGTCATAAATTTCATCCGTTCCTTTTACTAATTTAAATAGAAATTTTCGACCCTCTTGGCCTTTGTAAACTGTTCCCTTATTTAGATGTTTACTTATAAAAGTATGATGAACTTTTAATTCTTTTTCAGCTTGATTTATACTACTAAAATTATACACTTTATTATTTAGTATAGATTCCGTATCCTTAACTTCACTGAGATTAAGACCTTCATTACTTAAGTCATAAACTAGGAGAGTTTTATTTAAAATGGGTTTATTTTCTTCATAATATTTTATAAGATAAGTATCACCTGTCAAATAAAATTCACCTTTTGACGTTTTGATTAACTTTTCAGTTCCAAAATAACGTCGAATTCGACGATAATCTGGTAATTCAAAATATTGGGCTGCTTCTTTAAAAGACTTAAAGGTTTTTACTACAGCAGATAAATCTGAAGTGATCACACATATTCTATTTTTAGGTAGATCTAAGTTAACAGCTAACTGGGGATATTTTTTAGCAGAAGGATGTATCACGTTACCAGTTTTTTTTACATTTTCAATAGATACAGAAACCCTCATACCTAAGGCAGGAGATAAAAAAACATCTGTGGATTTACCATAACGAGCAATCATATTATGAGATACCCCTAATTCTTTTGCGGCCCCTCTCTGAGATGTAAAGGAACCTATATTTACTCCTTTTACATTATATATCTGTACAGGATTATCTGAGTCTATCAACCAATGATAAATATCTTTATCACTAGAAGTTTTAGGTATTATTAGACTATTATTTACCAAATTAAAACTTGAGCTTAGAATAATTTCATTCCCTTGATTATGACTCTGCTCAGAACCTAGTTTTAAAATTAGATTACTATCTTCACTTCCTAAAGGATTTATAAGGTCTAAATTATCTAAATGAATTCGTTCAATAACTGCAAATTGAGGATTTATGATATTATTTTCAAGAAAACTTAATTTAGTAGAAGTTGTTGCAAATAATCTACTATTTAGACTAGGTTTAAACTTTACTAGATACAGTTGTTCTTTTAGAGCACACTCATAGAAACTCATTAATTGCATTAATTCTATTTCATTTTCATTTAGATTGGTGTCAGGATATAACTCTCTAAACTTATAAATAAAATTAGTAGTATATTCTAGTATTTCAAATCTAAGGTTAATAAAGTCCACTACCCGAATTGTACGATATAATTTTAAATTCAAATTTTGATTAGATTTTTTACGTGCCTTATCTCTATGTTAAAGAAAGCGTATTGATAGATCTGTAGCAGAACCTATATAGTAATCAGAGGTATTTGCAATTATAATCCTATATATTCCTGCTTTATTTTTTATTTCTGAAAGGTTACTTATATCATTAAAAGTATAGAATTTTAAAGAATTGGGTATTTCTACTTTATCTCGTAATACCTCATACTGAGAGTGTAAAGGATTAATCGTTCTATTATTTTTGCAAGAACAATTTAACTTTATTACTAATACTAGAATGATTTATACCTTTATCTATTATATTTAAAGTTTTTTCATGGTTCACTTAATAATTTCGGAAAATTGTTGTAAATTGAAATTTTTTTAGAGTAGAATTTAAAATAGTATTGTGACTTTTGCTTCACCCATTACCTAGAAAAGATAAAAGGATTAGTCCAGAACTTAAATTATGACTAGAATTGTTTAAACTTAATACAAACGGATGAATAGACCAATACCATTGGTGCAAACATTTATTAATAAATATAAAATCCTAATAATTTAGTAGTATAATATATGGGTGAAAAGCCCAAATTAATAAATTTATATTTAAAATAAATTATTTAAACATAAAAATTAAAAGTTTATTTAATACTACTCAAGCTTTGAGTGTTGGAAACATGTATAGCATATATATCATTATAATAAATTTATTAAAAATGTTTCGACTGTACATTAAACGATATCTAATTAATAAAGATACGTCTACTAGTGACCCAGTCTGTAGCGATTAATTTAACCGACGGTCTTTATAATGGAAAAATATTAACCGTTTTTACTAGTATCGCCAAAAGAAAATTTATAGGTAAGTAACATTTTTCTTTAAAGAATTTTGTCAAATTCTTAGAGATAAATAATTTTTTATTATCTCACGACTATCTAATAACAGTTTAAAATCATTAAATAAATATAAAGGGAATATAGTTTTTTTAATACTAAGTTTTTATAAATCTAATTTATAATACATAGTTTCATGTAAGTAAGGTAAAATTAAGCTTCTTAGTTTTAAAATAGAATTTTTTTTAATATATATAGCATATTTATTTTCTATGCTCATATTTTGAATTGTATAATCTAAATAAAATTTTGTTTTTAAAACTTCACTTAATAATTGTATTTCTTCTAAAGTAAAACTATTAGCTGCAATTCTAACTCCAGAACCAACCCATCCTCCATCCTCAAGCCCTGTTTGTAGTAGTATTATAAACTAAAAGAATATATATTTTTAAATATTTTCTTAGAAGAAATATAATTACGAATAGTTTTTCTATCCATTTTTAATTCTTTTGAGGCTTCACTTATAGAGTTATATTCTTTAGATGAACCTGTAATAATATTTTTAACCATAATTTTTTTTCCAAAAGCATCCTTGTATTTTTGTTTAGCTTTTTCTAATTCTAATTCACCAGGAGAGGCTATTTGATCTAGACCTAATACTTCTATAGATCTACGCTCTAGATAATCATATTCTCGTTTTTCTTTTTGGTCTTGGTCTTTTAATATACCATCCTTACTTAAGAGATTTTCTGAGATTTCTAAATTAGTATTCTGACCATTAAATTCTTCTTTTAAGGACTTATTTTCTATTAAAGTTTTATATTCAGTATATATATCATCAGTGGGATAAAAAGTTGAATTAGAAGCTCTTAAGATCTTTATAAAATATTTCCCCCTAAATATAAATTGAGTCTTAGAATTGTTTGAGGATTTATTTTTAGAAGATAATTTTTCTTTCTCCAATAAAGTTTTTAAATGACAATTTAAAAAAGTAGCAGCTTGTCTAATAGAGTCATAATGAGTAGTTATATTTGTGTAAGTATCTAAAACCTCCACTTTAATACCTTTCTCCAAATTCAACTTTAAAATATTATTTCTAACAAGTTCTAAATTTTCTCCTTTACTTAACCAATTTTGCATAGCATCTTTTATTTTTATTTTACTTTCTTGAGAGTGTATGTAACCTAAACTAGAATAAGCTAGATTTAAAATATTATAACTAGACTTAAAATAGTCTAAATAAAATTGTTCTCTAGATGCTAATTCTTGCTTATCACAAAACTCTAAAATTTCTAACTTAAAATTAGAATAACCATGTTTTAATAAGGAACTATAAATTAAACTATTAGATGTTTCTACTTTTTTTGTCATCCAATGAATAGAAAAATAACTATAAAATCTTAAACGTAAATTAGAAGAACTACCAATATAGGTATTTCCTGTGATCTTATTAATCCATCTATAAATTCCTGATTTATTAGAATTTTCTTTATAGATTAAACTTTTTTCAATTTCAGGATTATTATATTCTAATAACGGGAAAGTAAGTCCTAATTTAGCATATGCACTTGGAAAAATAAAAGGTTTTATTAAGTTAAAGGTAGATTCAATAGAATTCGGATCAATATTAATAATATATGTTCCTTTTTTATCTTTAAATAAATAAGAATTTATATAAAAGTTCTTTTTCAAGACATTAATTAAAATGTTGTTACTTTCAATAGAATTAAAAACAGAATATATTTGTAATGTACTACTTCTACTAATTATACCCAGATTCGTATTACTATTTTCTTTAATATAACCATTGGTCATAATCCAGACAGCTAGAGCTAGAGGAGTCAGTAATTCACTTATATTAGAAGGTATAACTTTTTTACCATTTTTATAAAAAAGTTTATGTAACCAGACTAAACTTCTAAATGTAAAGGTATTAAATTCAAATCCGTAATAGTTTTTCTCTTTACCTTTTATATTTCTAATATATAGTCTAGGAGGAAGAGAAGTACAATAACCTCTATTATAAAAAAATTCATAGAGATTAAATAAATATTCTTTATGTGCTATGCTTTGCTTAATAGCCATTCTAGCACCTTCTCCTGATCTATTATTTAAATAACCGTCCCCTAGTAATAATCCAACCAGAATAGAAATAACATCAATATTATGAGGTCCTATTCTATTAATAGCTCTACAACGAGTATGAAAATTCTTAAAAGTTGTAAAATTAGTAGAGGATAAAGGTAGAAATTTATCACTAATACGATTTGGAACTCTTATTGTCATAGGATTTCTAATAAATATAGAATGACTACTTTTGGATAAAAGTAAATTATTATGATAAAGATTTAATGCATTATGCCTATTTTTACTTAGATTTTTTACAATTAACTTTTTAACTATATGAGATTTTTCAATATTAGCATAAGATTGAAGGTATAAAAAGGTATTTATTTTATATATTCTCTTAATAAGAAAATGTTTTAAATTGTTAATTATAAATTTAAGGCCAATATGACCTGTTACTTTTATTGTCACTGTAGGAGAAGTTACTTCATCTAAAAGATATAGTAATCTAAAACTTGGGAAAGCAATAGCTATTAAGATTAGAGCTGGAGTAATAGTCCATATTAATTCAATCAATGTCATTTTAAGAAATTTTTTAATATTAATGGTATCATAAATAATTCTTATATTTAGAATACTAATAATATTAAATTATATTAGCCTTTATAAATCATTTTAATAAAAATTTTGGAATTAAGGCATATTTCTTTATACAAAATTGTACTATATATTTTACTTATTCTAATAAATTATCTTGATAGATAATTTAGAATATAGTAATTTCACGTATAGTCGATGAGGACATTTTAAATAGTCCTGCTGATAATTATTTTAATGAGCTTGCTTTCACTATTTAAATTAATCTTATATAATAAGTAATCTTAATTTATTATTAATAAAATTTATAATTTAATGATTAAATTGTTATAGAAAAGCTACATTTATAAACTTCCCAGCATATAGTGAAATTTGACATACTAATTTTTTTAAGCTACTACTCTAGCTTAAGGTTTATTTAAAATAATAAATGAAATCTACTTTGTTAAAATAAATTCCAATAAAAAAATATTAATTAAAGGAAACTTAGCTCAAATGAAAGTTATTTAAACTATTTTAGCGGAATCTTAGTTATTTTATAGACACCTTGGTATAATTTACCTGATTTAAAATATCTAGATACGGTACTATGACTAATCTTTAAAATTTTACCTACTTCTATTAAAGAAGGAAATTTATTTATTAAGATAAATTTTGTAAAGTCATTTACGTCTTCATTTGTCTTTAAAGTAGTATTAGTTAAATAACTAAGATCTTCTTTATCTGTGATATATTTATATAAGTAAGTTTCAGAACCTAATGCTCTAGAAATTAAAATTTTAGTATCCTCACGTAATTTAGTTCCTCTTTTTAATTTACTCATTAAGGTTTTAGTTTTATCATTATGATTTTTACCATATAAAGGATTATTAATCCCTTTTTTAGAAAGGCTCATTAAATCTTTAGTTTCAGTTGTATGTTTTCTACCTATTTGTGAACTTTTATGATCAGAATATCTTTTTCTAAGAGACTTACTTATTAATAATTTAGTTTCTTCAGATAAAACTCTTCCTGCTGAAGAACCAGCTATTTTTTCAATATTATAAATAGGATTTAATAGGTCTATATAATATTGCTCTCTATTTAATAAAATCGATTTAGAATTTTCACAATATTCTAATATTTCTAATCTAAAATTATCATAACCGTATTTTATTAATGCTCTAGATATACTTAATTGATTTTTAACTTGATAAATATAAGATAAGTTAAAATATTGTCTAAATCGATTACTTAAATTTTTAGAACTACCTATATAAAAATTATCATTTATTTTATTATAAAATCTATAAATACCAGATTTTCCTCTATTCTCTTATAAGATTCTTTTCTTATAATAATAAGCACTATCATAAACTTTTACAGGTATTATTTTTTCACTATTAAATTCTAAATTTTCAGAACTTGATAATATTTCACCTGGTATATAATTTTCATTTGAAGTTGAGTATTCTCTTTTTCCTAATGTTAAAGGAAATGATAATTTTTTTAGATTTTTATTTATTATTATTTTAAAGTAATTAGTATGTAGGCACTTTAAGGTACCATGATTTAAATATTTATGTACTATATGTGTTACACTTCCATTATAAAAATAAACTATGGAACCTAATAACCAAAATACAGAAATAGAAATAACTACTAAATAAAAAAATATAGTATTATGTAAATCCACTATTCCTGAAAACCCTGGACTAGCACTATCTTGAAACCCTAGTTGCCAAGGTTCAGCCATATCATTATAAATAACATTAAAAAAAGAATATAAATTTAACATTAATAAAACAAAAACAGATATCGCTTAAGATTTTAATTCCTTTTAAAATAATTAACATAATCTTCTTTATTTAAGATAGATTTTATACCTTAAATTTAGAAGTGGATATTTTATAAATTAAAAAGATATAAATTAATCAAATATAGTAAATAAAATTCTATTTTTTTAATTTAACGTTTACAAAAACAAATTCATTTTATTGTCAGATTAAATTAGTAGTATAACTTTAAATTAGGAGTTAGAAAGTTTTGTATTTTTAATTATTCTCTTTCAATTTTCCTTAAGCACAGCTTGAGTCGGGTTTTATTTTTCTTCTTTATTTCTATTTTAAATATTTAAATAAATCAAAGAAGTTGAGGAATTGAACCTCAGTTATAGTATTATTAATAAAATACAAAACTTTAAACCTTTTCTTCTTCTTTTTTTAATATTCTTAAAATTTAAACATTTTTTTTTACGATATGATAACATCTAGTCTTTTGATAAATTAGTTAATGCTAAGCTTTATTGTCTCAAGACAAATACACTTGCATCCTATTAAGAAATCTTCTATTTCTTATCTTATTAAATAATTAAATATTAATTACTTAAGTGATAGTATCTAGAGGGTGGTTTCCTGCTTTATATACATTCAGCTCTTAACCATCATGTTTGTGGCTACCCAACTATGCCAGATATTAATTTCCAACAATTGGTACACGATTGAAACACAGCCTATTGGTCCTTTCGTACTGGAAGGTCTACCCCTTTTTACTATTTGTTCCTCCGGAAGATAGGGACCATACTGACTCACGTCGTATTAACAGATTGTTAACGTAATAATATTTAATTACTACTTCAATAACTCAAGTTATTGCTCAGACTATATCATCATTCTGACCTTTTTATAGGATTAGAATGTCGGATGTTCGTGTTAGGTTTATTTGTTAGTTAACTAACCTATTAGTCGTTGAACCTTCATAAAATATAAAATATGCGTATTTCTTTGCAACATTTACTAACTTTTTTATGTTTGGCTGCAAATTGACTGTATAAATATTATAGTGTTTTTTGCAATTTATCCGATTTTCATCTATTTTATTATAGATGGGGCTTATTTTCAATATAATTAATCATTACTATTACAAATCGTCCACATTATTAATGTTGGATACTCCTACTCTATAATACATAGAAGGGTGAAAGTGTGGAATGACTACTTTTCTTAATAAATCTAAATTTTTAGCTCCTATGGTTAAAATCCATTGATCTTTTCTATCTAGGAGTGTTGCTGTATAAATATTTAATTTAGTATTGATAGCTTTTGCTAAATTTTCAACTTCTGATTTTTGGTAAGAATTAGTATAAATTCTAACTCTATTTCTATTTTTATTAAAATTTCCATCCCCTTGGATTAAATATGCTAATACAACAGGATCCATCAAATCAATTATATTGAGGGGTACTATTTTAGTATATTTATTTGTTTCAGGATTTAACTTATAAAACATATCATGATATGAATTAAATATAGAAAGAGTTTTAGTTTTTAATCTGTAATTAGTATAAATTTTTTTTACACCTTTAATCTCTACAGATTTAACAGGATTACTCATATATTCTTTAAATAATTCACCAATATGAAAAGCTAATTCTTTATATTTTTCTCCAAAACTCATTTCAAATCTAACATTAGCATTAGGTGAAGATTTATATAAACTTCCATCACTTAACATTATTCCAATTAAAATAGAGTGAAGTTGCAATGGTAACATTGAAATATTCTTATTATTTAAATTGTTATTCATCATTTTAATATTCTTTCTATTTGACTTTTTTTAAAGTTAGCAGCAGCAAAATACTTGGAATAGGTAAATGATTTAACATTTAATAAGTACGATTCTATGTTTTATCTAATTATTATTGGAGATTATTAAACCCAACTCACGTAACCTTTTAATGGGCGAACAGCCCAACCCTTCCGAGCTTGTACTCCCGGAGGATAGGTTGAGTCGACATCGCTATTATTTAAAAGTAAAATTTTAATCCTATTATTAATTTAATTAAATATTTACTTTATATTAACATATAGATTATATCTTAATCCAGCATAAAGAATACAATTTATGAATTTCTGGATTTTGGCGTGTAATCGTTGAGGATTTAAATTTATAAAAAATTTAATTATATACCCTGCTGATTGACCTATTTTAAATCTTTTATTCTTTTATTATAAAATTTAAAATATAAGGCTTTCCAGCATATAGCCAATTTCTAATAAAATATTACTATTTAATCTCCCCGATATCTTTTTATATTATTTTATTTATTTTAATTGTCTAACATGTCTATTTCCATTTCAGATTCTTGATCGCTTATAAAGCCTTCAGTATTTTGTTTAAAATAAATTTATGAATTAACTTTATATAACATTGATTCATGAATATGTGGTAAAAGGTTAGGTTTTATCTCTTCTAATTCTGCTTTTGGAATATAAATTCTTTTATAAATAGAACCAGTCTTACTTTTTTTATTGTGAATGCTAGTTTCCAAGTTAAATTTTTCTTTCAGTGCTTATTTAAGAATATTAACTTCATCTTCGTCATAACTATCTGTACATAAAGTAACACCACCTCTTTTTACTTGTTGACCATCATCCATTATCCAAACTGCTAAGCTTCTATGAGTTAAGTCATCTTCAATATTTTTAGGTATACATTTTTTTCCTGTCTCGTCTAAAAATATATCAGCTAAAGGTTTTAATTCTTCAAGTGATTGACTTCTAAAATATAAAGAATTATTTTTTATATTATACCTTGAATCGGTTCTAGTATAAGTTTTTACAGTGTCACTTAATAAAGGAAGACCTTCTTTTTTAACTAAATCATGTAGATAGTTTATATATTCAATTTTTTTACTGGATTGTTCAAAAGAAATAAAAGCTTTATTTAAACCTGTCTTACCAATATGAGCATCTCCCAAGATTGCTCCTATTAAAGTTTCTCTAAGTATTTTACTCATTTTTATATACATATTTTTTTATTATTAAATCATTGCCTATTTTTTAATTTTTATTTATTAAAATTATCTTAAATTTGGAGATTTAAAACTCTGAAAAAAGAGTTAAACAAATTATTATTATTATTAAATTAAATTAAAATCAAGGTGCCAAACAGTCCGGACAATGTGTACTCTCGCGAACTATCAGCCTGTTCAATTTGTTAATATAGCTTTTTAATTACTACATTAGTTAATATCTTAACTATTCAGACTATGTCATCATTTTTTAATTTCATTTTTATACACACAATTAAAGGATAAAGACCATTTTTCTTATCATTTTACAATCAATTCTAAGTTAAAGTACTAAAATTAAAAATGGATTAATGTTTTAAAGGTTATATTTGTTTATCCCGATTTTAATATACTTTAAGTCAATTAAGAAGAAGGTAGTTTATAAGTCATTTCAGGTAGGATATAAAGATCTATTAGAGATCTAAATGTCTCATAACTATGAGATTTAATAATTATAATCTTCTTCATTTTATTTGAACGAACTTCTATTTGAAATTTAAACTTTATTTCTAACTCGTTAGCCAATTTAGTTACCTCAACCTCTGTAAAGCTATGAGTATTTAATACAATACTATTGTTTTTAGAATTTTTATTATAGTCTAATTTTCCTCCATCGTCCATAAATCAATAAGCTAAACCTCTAGGAGTTAAATGATTAGTTATTAAAGAATCAGATATCATTTTCTTATTGTTACATAAGAAAAGTTCAGCTAGGGGATTAAAAGCCTCATGACTTATAGTTTGGAATCCTCAATTTGTTACAGTATTACCTTTTGGGCTCACTCGAGTTTTCTTATGAGGAGGTGATAGTACCCATTCATCAAATAAATTATAGACATGATCGAGATATGCTTTACTTTTATCACTTCACTCAAATTTTAATCTATAATTCTTACCTTGATTTTGTGTTTGCAAGCTAGCATCTCCTAATATTAAACCAATAGCGGCTTCCCATTGATTAGTCTTTAAAGTAGTTAATGAAGCTTTATATTCTTTCATCTCTTTACTATTTGGACTTTTTCCAATTAATAAATTTTTATCTATTTTCATATTCGCGTGTATTTTTCCTTTGGGAACTTTTTATGAATAATCAAAAATGTCGGGCACTCGTGGAAAGATTATTGTTAGTATTACTCACTTTCTAGTCGTTGAACGTTTTTATCTTTATAAATCTAAATTTAAAATTAAATTTTAATACTAAGATAAACTTCGCTGCAAATTAACTTATATTTATAAGTCCTCTTTGCAATTCACCCGATTTTTCCTTAATTTATAAGGGGGACAACAAATTTATCCCTAGCGTAACTTTTATCTATTGATCCCCGTCTATTCCATATTATAGCGAGGGGTCACTATGCCCTACTTACGTATCTGTGCGACTTATAGGTCTTTCAGTTAGGCATGCTTTCCGCCATTCTGCTCTTTCCACTGCCTATTCACTGGCAGATTGATTCCCATTCAATTTCTAGCTCTACCTTACTATGTATTTTTAATAAAATTAAAAACATATACAAAATAAATTGATTAAATTTTAAAGTTCAGCTAAATTAAGAAAATATAAGTAACTTAATTTATACTTTAATTTTAAACGAAAATTTAATAAAATTTTCGAGGTGTAAATTAAAAATTTTAATATATTCGGATGTACTTTGCTACTCTATTAAAGACGACCGCCCCAGTCAAACTGTCAATTAGTCAATTATCTCTTTACTGTTAGGTAAAGGTTAACATTAACCCAGTTCTAATTAGAAGGTATTCCATCTTTTGTCTATCGACATCCCTAATTACTATTAATCAGCCCTGTTGTAGATTAATGTGATAACTAAATACAGTAAAGCTGCATAGGGTCTTCCCGTCCCCCCGGAGGTAGTGAGCATCTGCACTCACAATTCAATTTCACTGAGCGACTTGTAGAGACAGTGGGACCATCGTTACCACAAAAAAAGAGATTAGTAAATATTTATATTTATTATTTAAGTTCAATTACTTAAAGACTAATCTAATTTTATTTGGACTATTTCTTACTTAAATTATTTAAGCTTATCCGTATAGTCTCTAATCAATTATTATTATTAAAAATTTTCTATCCTTTTTAAAGTATAGTAGGAGTAGAAAAAAAAGGGGGATCTTATAAAAATAAAATTATTTTAAATATATTTTAGGTTGTTTTATTCTCTATTCTCTTTAGTATCATTTTTTAGTTCTTCTAAATTTTGGTAATGAATATCCATTAAAACTTTATTATTTAAACAAATATCTAAAGCCTTCTTGAAACATAAAAAGGAATGTTTTTTAATAGTTTGTAATTCATTATTTTCAAAAAAAGGGATAATTTTACTTTGTAATTCTTTTCTATTATTAACTGTAAATACGCCACCTCCTTTACTATCTATATGTACATTTCCGCATTTAAAAAATTCAGTTAATTTATTTAAAAATGTTATTTCTGAATTTTCTTGAACTATAGAGAATCTAAATATTACTTCTTTTTTATTATAATTATTATCAGGCTCAGGTGTACCAATATTAGAGGAAGTTTTATCTTTACGCGTATATATAGAAAAATTAAAATTACCTTCAGCATCAGTTATACCTCTTACCCATTCATGGTTTAGTGACTTGAAGGTTTCAGGTAAACTTCTTTTGCTATCTAGATTTAATTTACTAGATAGTTTAGATGATATAACTTCTAATTCTCTTTGTCCTAATAGATTAGTATGTTTCTGAGCTTCAACTATTTTACAAGCTTCTAAAAATAAATTTAGATCATTATTTCGTTTTTTCAAGACCATTGATTGATAACGTAAAATAGGATAAAGTTTATTAAATAAATCTTTTTGTGTAGAGATTCTCAGTCTATATACCCAATTATTTTCTTTTCCTACTTTTCTACCTATTTCTACTTTACCAGCATCTAAATAAATAGATATAGCTTTCAATAAATCCTTATCAATAGCATGCTGATGTATTTCAAATATTAGTATTACCTGTTTACCAGTTTTATGTCGAGGATTAGACTTTAATTGAATAGTGACTGAACCATCTCCTTCAAAAAAACCTAAAATAAATTCTAATGATAAGTTATAAATTTTATCATTTATAATGATTTCTTTATTTTCCATTGTCTAGTATTTTTAAATATTCTTAATATTAAGATAAAATATTGCTCTCAATTTTAATAAAAACTAATCTTATTAAAATCAAAATTAAAGAGCTGCCTCACCTAAAATTTTATATTTTTAACTTTAACTCAATAATAATAAATATTAGGTTCATTGATAAATAAATGTATACCATATTTTATCTTTTTTAATGAGACATTTTTATAAAAATTTTTAATAATAAATTTATTTGCTGTTGGTCTACTTATAAAATCTTACCCTGTATTAAACCAAATGCTAATACCTCTGGAATAGTGATGAAGATTTTAAAAATAAAATTTATTACTTTTAATAAAAGTATTTTATTTTTTTAAGTATTCCCAAACATATAGGATAATTTTACAATAACATAACGATTAAGTTTTAAATTTATTATTGATACCAGACCACATTTAACACGGCTGTTCAAATTTATCATGCAACTTACATAAAAAATATATATTTTTTTTTTTATTGACTATTTTCTATTTAGATTTATACCTGATTTTATTTCTAAAATTTTGTTGTACACTGACTTAGAAGTTAGATGTTCTTTAGTTTTTAAAATATCACATACTCTACAAAAATCTATAAAATCCAAACTTTTCATCCCTAATAAAGGATGTTTTTTAAAAAAAGGTACAACTATATTGTATACTACTGAAAATTTAGATATTTGTAGTTGAGCACTTTTTTCACTTAGACTTACTTTTTTTATAGCAGATTCCTTAAAATAAGCAGAAATTGCTTCTAATACTTCTAGGTCTCTAATATGTAAATGTATACTAAATCTTGCAAATAATTCATTGTTGGAATTTCTAGACAAAATATGGAAAGAACCTTCACCACTAGTAAAACCTGATATCCAAAAAGGATTAGGTATACCATTAAACTTGTATTCTGACTTATTAACTTCAGGAACATTTGGAAAAGCTTCCTTTACCTTAACAGGTAATCCTAAATTTAAATTACTTTTTAAACCTATTATTTTTAATAAACCTGTTTCTGTTAAATGAGAACCTTGGTTAATAATATCAAAACATTGTTTAAATATTAAGTAGTCAGAAAGTTTTTGTGTCACTAAAGGATACTTATCAAAATGATTAATGATAACAGGAATTTCTTTAATAGAATCTACTGCAAACATTACCGCTTTTTCTCCACTTTTGTTTATATTTCCTACACCTAAATTATTTTTAATAGATTCTAATAAAGCTAGATCTTTGATGTGTAAAGTTATAGAAAAAACAGGTCTAACTCTCCATTTCATTTTTAATTTAGCATTTTGTTGTATTTTTATAGAAAAACAACCTTCAGCATCTGCAAAACCAGTAATAAACCATGGGTTTCTTTCAGCTTCACCTTTTGTATTTAAAGTAGAAAATAGTTTTTTAGTAAATTGTTTAGAAGGGATTTTGAATTGATAACTTCTTTCGAAGTCCATTAGAGTACACCTTAATTTTGGATTAAATCCAAAATAACTACCATCTACTCGTTGCTCTTTTACAGAAAATACATTTGGCTGTGGGCTTTGTATTTCTGATTTAGATCCGCGATAACCCATTTCACTTTCGTTCATCTTATGACTTGTTACCATACCCAGGTAATTATTCTGGCCACTTATAGCCTTTCGACTATAGCTTGGTATCATAAGCTTTAGGGTGTCCCCGGAATTTGATAGTTGGGCCCACTTTTTAGCGTTTTCCCATAACGCATTAGCTGGCCAACTGATTTTGCTACCTTTGGATCCTCATAGTTAAGACCGCTATTAACCAGATGTTCGATTAGTAACTTTCATTACCTTTCTTATATTAATGGCATTGGGCAAATTTCAGAACCTATACTATGACATTAATCATTGCAGATTCTTATGTTTTTAGTAAACAGTCGGGGCCCCCGATTTTGTGTCACCACCGAAGATATTAGCTTATAGTTAAGCTAAGTCAAAGTGGTCCTTCTTTTCGCCTAACTTATGAAGGGTTCTTGCCGAGTTCCTTAACAAGTCTTCGCTCAACGCCTTAGTATTCTCAACTAGCGCACTAGTGTTAGTTTTGGTACGGTAGGTTAATTATTATTTTCTTGGTTCAATTTAATTTAATATTTTTAATATTATTTTAAATTTGTATGAACTTTCTATTTAATACTCATCAGATAAAACATTGGTTTTTTTCTCCTTAGAGGCCGCATTATTATATCAGTAGTTCAACATATCTGAAAAAACCTTACGCATTCGGCGAGAAGTTTTTAAACTTCTTTTTTCGTTACTCATGTCAGCATTCTCTCTTCAGTTACATCTAAACAATGAAACACTGTTTATCTCTTGTTCTGAATGTTCTACTACCTAACCTTATTATAAAAAAGAAAAATAAATTTATTGTGTTTTATAATAAAGTAGCATGATATCGGTTGATTACTTAGACCCGTTAAATTTTAGGTGCTACAATCTTGCCTATCCATTATATTTTTATAAATGGTTAGGTTTAGGCTGATGCGTTGTTACTATACGTTCATTAAAAGTAGCGACTACCCTTTACTACTTATTCAATGAAGAATTATAAATTTAAAATACTACAAGGCCCTGTTTTCTATTATTCCTGCTGTTTCTATTTTAAGTATTTTTAAGGAAGATAAGAAAAGGGGGTTACTTAATATAAAAATATTAAAATACCGTAAATCTAATTTATATATCTTCTTTCTTTTTGTTAGTTGTTAAAATTTCCAAGTATTGTTCTTTAGTTAGATTACGATGTTTTCCTTCTTTATTCATATTATAAGCTAATTCTACTATTTTTATTTTACTTTCTAAACTTAAAGGTTGTTCATCTTTTAATAATAAAGTGACTGTTCTAAATTTATCATAGTGTTGAGATCGTTCAGAGAATAAAGGATTTTTATCAATAAATGGTATTAGTGTTTCAGTTTTTTGATTTAAACCAGTAACTGAGTATACTAATTCATCTTTAGTACCTTTACGAATAGAACCTATGTCATTTAAACGGTTTTTAATTTGTTCTAGTAATGGCATAGATAATTTATCAGTTGTTATACTAAAGCCTGTGTTTATATCACCATTTTTCTGGAAGGAAATATAAACACTACCATCGCCGTCTATTATTCCTGCAATATTCTCATCAGTTACTGGTGTATCTATTGTAAAATTAGTATTAGGTATTAAAATTTTATCTTTTTCTTCTATGATCTCTAATAAATTAAATAATAAATCTAAACGATCTTCTTTTCTATTACTGGATATATTCATGGATAAAGCCATTTTTAATAATTCCCTTCTACCTTCTAAAGTTCTTTTTTCTTTATTATACATAGCTGAAACTATTACAACAAATAAATTAAAAGCATGTCATTTAGCACAGAATACAGGATATTGTTTAAAATGAGGTATGATTATATTAAATAGATCTTCTAATTTGACTACTTCATATTCAGCAGTATGATTTTTATTATTAACTGTTAGTATTCCACAATTAAAGTAAAATTGTATACTGTCTAAAACATATTTAGAATTTAAGTCAGCAGTAATAGTAAATTTGGGTCTAAATTGAAGACCGAAACGATGTTGTTTAGAAATTATAATATTACAAAAGAAAGATCCATCAGATTGAGTTAATCCGCTAATATAACCTGGACTTAGTATAAAAGTTTGGTTCATTTTAATCATTGTGTTTGTAGCTTTTAAATTTAATTAATTCATTGTATTTCTCTTTAAACATTATTAATTTTCACTTTTTTTACTAAAAGGTAGGGTGCTAGCCTTCTTTAGTGGTTAAGAACTTTATAATTCAAGGTAGAACCAACGACCTCCTAAGTTAATAATTAATAAATAAAGTACTTTAAAGAGAAATGTATTGTTAATAGTTTGTACTTTAAAACACTAACTATTTTCATAGTTAAAAGACTATTTCTTAATTCTAAATTAAATAGAATTCTACTATCATAGTCGTTGAAGAGTTAATATTTTGCCTCTTGCAGATTACTTATGCATATGTTAAATTTTTTCTTAATAAAGAATTAACGTTTTGAAAGTTTTCCTGCATACAATTAGGTTTATTATAGTGGAGCCCGATAGTCACTCAGGCTCACTTTTCAGCTGCATTCAATATGTTACAACCTTAATTTCACTTAATAATCATTTGGGACCTTAAATTCATGCTCTCGACTGTTTTCGTCTTGACTACCCAACTTCGCATGAGCAGTCTGAAAATTTATCATCAATTTATGTTATTCCGAGTTTCACTTACATTGGTAAGATTTTCTAAGTCCCCTCAAACTTAACTAATAAAAATAAATTTATTAGTTTTGTAACTGCCGTACTGTACCAGCATAAATCTAGAAAAATGTCATACTTAAATATGTTTCGTAGAAAACCAGCTATCACCAGGTTAGATTTGCATTTCACAACTTTCCACAGCTCTTCGGAGAATTATGCAACATTCAACCGTTCGATCCTAATTTATAATCTGGCCATAGAAAGATCACCTGGCTTCGGGTCTAATAAAAGTAACTATACCCAATACTATTTATAAAAAATATACTAAATTTAAAATTTTGACTTATAAATGTTATGTCTAAATTTTAAGTATTCAAATAAATAATCCAGTCGCTTTCGCTAAGGCTTTAAACCTTGCTACTTTTATTAACTTGCTGCATTAATACCAATATTTTCATATTGGATTAGACTATACCTTCAACTCAATAAAATGTTAGGTAATTATTAATGTTAAAATTTATTAAATAAGTCAAAAGTTAATTATTAATTTAAATCAAATTTATAATAAAAATGATCGATTAAATAAGGTTTAACTAATTCTAGTAATCTCTCTTTAGAGCTACTAAATACGTATAATCTATGACCATTAGTATGTTTATGAATTCCACAATCTAAATTAAATCGATTTTTAAGTATCTGGCTTAATTTATAATTATCCTCTGAGGTATAAGATTCAGTACAAAAATAAAATCCTTTAGCTGATTTATAACCATCATCAATTGCCCAATAGGCTAAACTTCTAGCTGTTATTATTTGTTCTAAATTCAAAGGTATAAATTTTGTACCTGATTCATCATAAAATAATTCTCTAAATTGATTAAAACAAGGTAAACTTTGAGTCCCAAATTTAATAGAAATATTAAACTCTTTTTTCCCGGTCTCTTGTCTATAAAATAAGTTTCTTTAGGTTCAGAATGACAATAGTCTTTAAATATAAAGTATAAATGATCTATATATATTTTATTTTTAATGGATTGTTTAAATTGTAATCTAGTATTAGAATTAGGATTTCTTTTTTCAGCAAATAAGTCACCTAGCATAAGACCTATGATAATTTCTTTTAATTCAGCATTAAGTTCTAAATTATATTTAGCAGATTTCCTATAAGATCTTACTAACATTAAGTTTATATTATTTTTCATTTTTTGTATTTATTTTAATATTATTTATTAGCGTCTAATAATCTCTGACTTTACATTCTAGTTATGCATCTTTCTATTTTAAAATTTAATGGTTAAACTAGAACTATTTTAAGAGGGTCTCAGCAGATATGAAAATATAAACCCTTATTCCTTAAAATTTTAACTTTCTAATAATAGAACACTATTAATAAAAATGACTAATCGAAGTAGTCAAAATAAAGAACCTAATAGTTTTGAATTTTTCTTTATTTAACACTAATTTTGAAACAGGATATAATTAAATACAATCTGGTGTTCAAATTATTAACTTTATTTAATTTATTTTTTCTAATAACATTTAAATATTATTACCATAATTTTTTGGAATATTTGAGTGCTGACGTTTTACCGATTTTTTTCGCAATTGCGAGTCATCTGTCTGGTGGTTTGCCACCAAGTCGTTAAAGGGCTAATAAAAAGAGTAAATTTATATATAAAATAAACTTACTTAGTAAAAATATTATTTACTTATTCCTACGATTTACAGCTTCCCACGGTATTTCCATAAATCTTTTTTTAAATCATTAGGAGTCCACCGTTAGCATTATTTATTAGTTAGCCTATAAATAATACCGACCTATTAAGGTCATGAGTCAGTAATTTAAAAAATTTCTCAATTCTTTTGGGCAAGCAATTCACCCATTATGCAAAAGGTACGCCGTCATTAAAAAAAATTCCGACTGCTTATAGAGCTACTATTAGAAAATAGAAAAGTTTCTTAGCTCTCCTATTTGGTGGTATTAAAACACTTAATTACCTTAACTTTCCTTTACAGTACTGTTGCACTATCGCTAAATTTATAATACTTAGCCTTAGAGGATGGTTCCCCTTTATTCCGACAAGTTTACTCTCATCGTACTTATTTAATAACTTAAATTTATTTACTACTGGAACTGTTTTATACACCAATTTTGTCAAGTTGTTTAATCTTAATTTAATAAAATTTTTTTAATTTTAACTATTATAAATTCCTTATTAGAATTTATTATAAACAAGAAATAAAATTTTTAATTTTAATAATAGATTAATGAAATAGTTTGTAAAATTTTTAGTTATATTGGCTTATCCGATTTCACTCACCATTACTTTCGGAGTCTCGGTTGATTTCCTTTCCTTTCCTTAATAAAATGATTTACTTCAGGAAGTAAAATTAATCTCATTTTTCACTTTATGAGTAAAGTTATTATTTTAGAATTAATCTATATTGCTTTTTTTAAGTTTTAACTACAGGGATATATCTTATATATTGAAAATAAAATTTTCAAGACGATACTTTTTAGAGTTGATTTAACCCTCCCTCATTATAAATTTGCAAAGATTCTGTAATAGCCCCTTTTAATTACTAAATTTGGATGTTAATATCATATCATCATCTATTCTTTTATTTATAAATGAATAAAATTTAAATTTTTTTATAATTTATGTATCTATCTTATTTTTTAACCCTCTTCTGGAATCGAACCAGAATATGTACTTTAGAAGAATACTGTTCTACCATTAAACTAAGAAGATATTCTAAGTTTTATTTTGGTTTTAAAGTTAAGAGGGAATTGAACCCTAATTTTCAAATTTGCAATTTGATCCAGATACCTTTCTGTTCTTAACTCTGTGTTTTAAATTTTTATTTAGGCATTAAGAGGAATTGAACCCCTGTAAAAAGTATTAACAGTACTCCGCATAACCACTTTGCTATAATGCCTTGATTTTATACCTCTATTTAGAAGCCTATTATATTATATTTTCTTTCTTTTATAAATACTAACATTCCATTTTGTAATATAAAATTATTAAGTTCAATTAATTACATTACATTTAAATTAAAATAAAATCAACACATAAACCAGACTAATTTAAAAGAATTCCTCACTTAAAGGGGTTAAATCAAAATAAAATAAGGGTTAAAATATTATTAAAATTAAATAAAGTTTTAATGAGGTTTAAAATTTATAAATTATTAAAAAAGATTCATATTATATAATAAATATGTTCTTATATTATACTTGTTTTGAATAATTAAAAATTAAAATTAAACTTACAAAATAAATTATAAATAATCTTTCTGTTTCCACCATTAATGTATTTTTTAAGAACATAGGTGAAAAAACTAAAAATAATAAGCAAAGAAATCCTAAACATATATATAAAGAATAAGTAGTTACTACTCCTGTATCTAATTTAGCTATATTTTTACCTGTATTTTTGAATACATTAGATAAACCGTAAGGTCCTATCCTTTCTATTAAACCTTTATCTAAAAATTTTGAAATTATATAACCTAATTTTAATCCTTTTGATATAAAATATTCATTGTATATAATATCGAATAAAAATTTACTATTTAAAAAAGTGTAAATTTTATTAGCAAGAAGAATTGATTTTTTTTCTTTATTTTTATCATTTTCAATCTTATTAAATTTTGAGTCATTTAAACTTATTAAAAATTCAGGTGTTTTATTATATAAATATATGCTAATAACTGATCCTAATAAAGAAAAAATAGCTGGTAATAATTTCATTATTATTGGTAAGCTGAATTCTGCTTCAATTAATGTAATATGATCTGGTTTAATATAAATACTATTTTGTAAAAAATCTGAACCCATTCCTACAAATAAATCTGAAAACACATAACCAAACAATATACTGAAAATAGCTAATATGCTTAAGGGTATTATGACACTTAAACTAGCTTCATGTGAATTTAAATAATCAATTTTCTTAGCATTAGGGTAAGTTAAAAAGGTTAATGATATTAATCTAAAAGAATAAAAAGCAGTTAAACCTGCAGTTACACTTCCTAAAATATAAGCATATAATCCTGAAAATCCATATTGAGCATAACCTAGTTCTATTATTAAATCTTTTGAATAAAAACCAGTTAACCAAGGAGTTGCTAATAATGATAAACTTCCTATTAACATTATAGTATAAGTAAAAGGTAAAAATTTTATTAACCCTCCTAATCTTCTAATATCTTGTTGGTCTGCCATACTATGAATGACACTTCCTGCTGATAAAAATAATAGTGCTTTGAAGACACTAATTTATTTTAAATAATCTCTATTTTAATTTTTAACTTCCTTTAGAACGTGGCCTTTTAATAAATTTACATATAGTATTAGATCTATATGGTTAATAAGCCCTAGTCCTAGAAGGCTTTATCCTTTTTATTAAGATAAACTTATAAGGTATCACCTTAACTTTTTTTATTTACATTAGTAGCCGAGTTGATAATATAATTTTCAAGGCCTTGAGCACATAGTTTTAAATCCAGGCTCTTATATTCTAATCCTTTTGTAGGAGTAGAATCCGAGGCTTCATTTATAACTTTCTTAATAATATTCAAATTAAGATCATCTTCAGCCACAGAAATTAAAGAAAAAAATAAAGACTTACTTAGTAATATGTACTTCTCATCATTTTGACTAATAATAATACCACTATCCAACCAATTATTTCTAGATATTGTTCCTAATTGTATATTTTTATCGAGCTTTTTTGACAATATGCGTGAACACTCTCTTTTACTTTCACAAATTGTACCTTCATAAGTATTAAGATCTATTAAAATTATAGAAGATTTAGCGTTAATAGCATAATTAGGATTTTTAGCTAAATAGTAATCACCTGATTCTGAATAATATACACTCTCTTTATTAATATATGTAGCCATATTATCAGTTTTAACTTTTAGTTCCTTAGAGTTTAAGTTTAAAGATAATTTAGGGTTCAAATGTTTAAATATTAAAGGAGCAGTAGGTTTTTTAGCTATGACTGTTTCTTTATCTAGAGCATATATAAATATATTACCCGTCTCTAAAGAAGAAAGGTCTTTTGATAGTTTTAATTCCGGTCTACTTGCTTTTTTTGTCTTATAATATTCGATAGGTATCCCTTTAGGTATTACATTGTATTCTTGAACACTAACATTTAAACTTAATGATCTAGCAAGAACAAAACTCTCTCTATTTAAGTGATACTTTAAACCTTGGAGACTTAAACCTAATAATGAAGATAAACCGTTCATAGAATTAGATCCCGCTACTATATTATTAAACTCATCTTTAGCAATATATTTATGATAATTATATTTGTCCTTCGGCGACAGAGTTTTATCTTTTAGGAGATTATCTTCTAAGACTACAGGATCAGATAATGAAGAACTATCCCAATTTAAAAATTTAAATACTACTTGATAGTTTTTATTTTTATTTCCATTAAGTTCTGGTTTATAATGATCAAAATAAGCTTGTTCTAGAACTCTAGGCATAAACTGAGTCAGTGCTATTAAAATTTGTATTTCTCCTTTAGAACAAATATAATTAGGATTAAGGGAAAAAAACAACTTATAAAAATTAGGTGTTCTCACTAGTTGACCCCAAGTAAAACTTTTAATCCCTCCATTTTCTGGAGCAAATTTATGAAGATTTTCTTGAAGCCTATGATTATTAAAAGAGCTCATATGATCTTTTAACCTACGTTGAAAATTCATGGCTGAACCTAAAGCTATCTTTCCTGTGTCATGCCGAAAAAGATATAGACCTGCTTCATTAAAGTTATTCTTTAAACTAGGGGTTTTTTCATTATCTTTAGAAAAGAAAGGAGAATTTATATTATTTAAAGGTAATTTATATTCACATTGACTATATAACCTTCCATCTATTTATTTACTTAGTACTAATAGAGGTAAATTATAATAATTTTTTATAAAAAAGAATAATCTATTACCATTGGAAATACCTTTATAATTAGTATCTGAAGAAGAGGTCCCTTCTAGCCTAATATAAAGAGATTTTATCATAAATTTTAAACTTTCTAAAGCTAACTTACCTTGTTTAGATAATATGATTTCAGGTTTAATATCTTTGGTTGTTTGAAGTGTAATTAAAAAATGATTTAATACATTATGAGCTAAATTATTATTATTTCTAGTGTCACTATAATTTCTAACGTATAGTGAATTTATAAGAGGATATGGATACAGAGGGCTTTTTAATTTTCTAAGATAAAATAAAGTTAAGGTTCTACCTTTAGAGAGTTTACTATCACTATGACAATTTATCACATTTTTAGAAGGTATAATTAGTTCTCTTTCTTTACTAATATTTCTTTTTAAGATTAAGAGCAGATAACTAAAAAGGCTACGCTTAATAATTTTAAAGGATAATTTTCTAAGTGTTCTAAGACTAGGATCTGATGAAATAAAAAGAGATACACTAAAATAAATTAGTAGACTATATCATATTAAGTTATTTAATGCGCTATCATTTTTAAATAATTTAATCAGATCGTATAGTCGTTGAAGAAAAAATTTCTTGCTGGTTCTTTAATTAATAATGAGCCTATTTCTATAGATAAGGTATCCTATAAAAATTTTTAAAGACTAGATTAATCTATTTTTAAAGATTATACTACCCGATAGGCTCTATATAAAATAATAAAATTTTTACTTTGTAACCCCTAAGTTATATTTTCATAGTGATTAATTGGAGCCAATCTTTTAAAGTTTTTTATAAAATTATAAGAATCTTAAGTAGGACTCCAAATGTTCTTTTAAAGTATTTATTATTTATATTAAAATTCCAGCCATATAGATCTGTTTTCTTTTAATAATTAGTCCAAATTATAAATCATGGTAAGAGAATAATTATTAATAATTATTCAAATTATTGGAATAAAGATAAAAGGCTCTCTATATCAATATTAGTTTTTTAATATTATTTAAACTAAGTATCTTAAAAGGAAGAAAGCATGATTAATAACGTGGAATAAACTTACATCATATTTACTTAAACCTACAGCTAATACCATATAACCTAATTGTGATATGGTACTAAAAGCTATAATTCTTTTAATATCATTTTGGACTAAACCACATAAAGCAGCAACAAATGCAGTAGTAGATCCTATTAATGTTATTACTAATAAAGCAGTTGGACTATATTCTAATATAGGACTTGATCTAACTAATAAATATAATCCTGCTGTCACTAGAGTAGCTGCATGAATTAAAGCTGATACTGGTGTAGGACCTTCCATACTTCCAGGTAACCAACTGTGCAATGGGATTTGAGCACTTTTAGCCATAGCACCCATTAGTAGTAATAATCCAATTACAGTAATAGCAGTTTCATTCATAAAAGGAGCCAAATTAAATACAGTAGCATAGTCTAAAGAACCAAACAGAGCAAATATAGCAAAAAAACTAATACTTAGTCCCATGTCTCCTACTCTATTCATAGTTAAAGCTAAAATAGCTGACTTATTAGCCTGAATTCTAGTCCACCAAAAATTAATTAATAAATAAGAAGCTACACCAATACCTTCCCACATTTTTATCTTATAATTTAAAAATAAAATTTAGATTCTTAAAGACAATCTATTATCTTCCTATTTTATAGTACATAGAAGGGTTAACATGTTTAAATGTAACTTCTGCTACTTTAGTCACTTGTGATTTAGGGATTACAATTATTCATTGATTTGGTCTTTTCAAAGACTTTCTACATTTTAAATTAAAATGATAGGTTAAGGCTTCCCTTAATAGGTCTACTTCATTTTCAGTATAACTCTCAGTATTTAATATTAGAGTTCCTCCACTTCCAACACCACCGTCATCCATTATCCAAAAAGCTAATCATACTGGAGTTAAAAGATCTTTTATATTAGAAGGAACTATTTTTTCCTATCTAAGTAAAATAGATCCCTTAAGTAGTTAAAACAAGGGAGCATTCTAGTTTTAAATATAATACTATTATATCTTTTTCCTGTTCGCTCGTCTGGTTTCCTATTGGTAGATTTAGGAGAACTTAATGTATAACCTTTAAATAATTCATATAAAAAATAAAGGTATTCAAAATGAATTTGACCTTGATCGAACCTTAATCTAATGTTACTATTTTTAGTAGCTTTTTCTAAAGACAGATCACCTAAAGTTAACCCTATTAAGGCTTCTTTAAGATAATCATTTAATTATAATGTACTGTTTGAATTAGTTCTTTTTCTATTATTAGGATAATTTTTTTTTAAATTTAATTTTGAATCTTTATTAGATTCATAACTAGAATATAGTCTAGTCTTTTTTAAATAAATTATAATGATCGATGATTCTACTCATCTTCTTAATTGCCTTTATCTATATTTATATTTTATAAAATTTAAAATCTAAATTATAAGATAAATGGATTATATCTTAGAATTATTTTTATAATCCTTACTACCTATAATCTCTGAAGATATTTTATTTATATCTTTAAAATATACACTTCTTTTTTTATTATTAAAAGTATAAAATAAAGATTAATTTTTTATTTCTTTCTTGCTGGTTATAAAATAGTATAACTTTTTTACTTTATAGCTAAAATTATTAAAAATTCTCCTCACTATTTAAGTGAGTAACCTAGGCTAAATTCTTAAAAGGGTTAAAAGTTAAAGTTTAATAGCTTAAGTAAAATTAATGTAAACAAATTTATTAATTCTTAAATATTTATTTAGAGAGAAAGTTAATAAAATTATTAAAGTAGTTTACTTTTTAATTAAGTTCCAGCAAATAGTAGTATTATGCTATTATTATAAAAAATTTATCGTATATATTTATAATAAATGAAAGCATTAGGCCAGGTTGACCTACAAATAATACAAAATAATTAGCACCAGAAACTAATATTAGCATAAAGAAAGTGAATAAAGATAAATAAGAGAAAAATCTTTGATTATGCATGGCGGTCAAATTTATCATGCAATTAAATATTATTATTATCTCTACCTGTATTCATACCAGTTTTAATTTTTCTAATTAAATTCAATCCTTATTGTGTTAGATGGGCACCTTCGTTTATTATTTTAGCAATTTGACACCAATCTTGAAAATCGAGTAATTTTACACCAAGCAGAGGATTTTTATCAAAAAAAGGAATTATTATATTAGTTATATCCGAAAAATTAAATATTGTTAAAACAACTGCAGACTTTCCAGGATACTTGTATATGTTTCCTGATCCTAAATATTTAACTAAAGACTCCATTAATTTTAACTCTCTTTCGTGTTGGCTTATTCTAAATCTTAATTGCACACGATGTCCTATTTTATTAGTGGACTGCTTGTTAATTCTTACATCAAAACTACCGTCACCTGTAACAAATCCTGCGATTCAATTAGGATCATACACATAATCAGTATTAATGACTTGTCTTTTTACTGGAGTAAACTCTTTAAACTCAGATTTTAATAAATCTGATAAGCCTAAATTCATTGAAGCTTTTATATTAACTATTTTATTTAACCCGTCGAGAGTAAGATGAGCTTTATTGTTAATTAATTCTACTGCTTCTTTAAACAAAATAAAATCAGCTGCTTTTTGAGTTAATAAAGGGTATTTGTCTAAAATAAAAATTAGGTTTCTTAAATCTTTATTAGAGTCCACTGAATAATTCACTTTATTTAGTTTTGGACTTATATATATTGAACCAATCCCACCTAAAAATTGTTGTAATTGTAATAATAAAGATAGATCCCGTTTATGCATGCCCATTTGAAATTTCGATTGAACTCTCCAACCTAATTTACGGGTATTATTTTTATCTATTATTATACTAAATGAACCTTCAGCGTCAATAAGACCAGTCCAAAACCAAGGACTCATATTAGAGGAATTGTTAAAGGTAGAAAAATGTTTAATATTTAATTGTTTAGAAGGGATTTTGACTTGATAGTTTCTTTCGAAACCCATTAGAGTACACCTTAAAGGTTTATTATTAAAAAGAGATACTCTATTTATTTTTATTAAACCTCAACTACCGTCTACTCGTTGCTCTTTTACAGAATTATTAAGTTCTGACTTAGATCCGCGATAGCCCATTTCAGTTTCCATCATCTTATAGCTTGTTACCTTACCCAGGTAATTATTCTGGCCACTTATAGCCTTTCGACTATAGCTTGGTACTATAAGCTTTAGGGTGTCCCCGGAGTTTGATAGATTACTCCCAATAAATGTTTTCCCATTACATTTAGCAGGATCTTCACTCATATAATTAACTGAAAATAAATGAATTAAAGTTGAAATGTATAATACTGGGATAAACATAGAAACTGTTAAGGAATCAAATAAAAATTCCCAAGATATATTTAAATTTTCAGAGTCAATCCAACTTATTAATTTAATTGATACTGGACTTCCACATATACCTACTTCATAAAAAGCTACACTAGCTAATAGAGATGAAAAAATTAAACATGTTATAGTTATAATATGTGATCCGGTCACACCTACCTTTCTCCCCATTAAACCGGTGACTACTGAACCTAAAAAGGGTAAGATTAATATACTTAAATACATTATGTTCTAAGTGAAATACTCCCTCTTAATCTGTAGTAAGCTACTAGAATACTTAAACCGATGACAGACTCAGCACCTGCGATAGTAATAATATATATAGCAAAAGTTTGCCCTATATTATCATCGAAATTAAAACTAGATATTATTATTAATAAAGTTACAGCTAATAACATTATTTCTATTGAGATTATCAATAATAATAAATTTTTTCTATTTAAAATAAAACCTAAAATTCCTATTAAAAATAAAAATAAAGATAAATTCATAAAATTAGAAGTATACCTCCTGGGGGAGAAAGGGGTTAAATACTTTATCACCTTAATTAAGAATGTTGAAATTTTATTTCTATTTAATTATTTAGCAGATCTTGGATCTCTTTCTACTAGATCTATTTTTTCTTTTTTTAATTAAAAAAGGATTCTAAAATATAAAAACAATAATTATTAATAAAAAATAATAATATCATTATTAATAATAAACATAGACTTTAATTCAACTGTGTTAAAAACAATAATACTAAAATATAGAATCCATTATCGAACTTAAACTATTTTATTTTATCTTTGTTTTGGTTTTTTATGTTTGCTTTCATTTTTCTAATATGCTTAGTTATGAAATAGAATCTGGATTTTTCGATCAAACTATTTAAACTGTTACACTTTCATTTTATTACTGTTAGATAATTTTTCCATCAATAATTGATTTTGAAAGTAATTCTCTTTTTTAATTATATTTATAATATTATTATCCTAAATGACCATATTTCCACTATATTTTTTATATTACACATTCTTACCACATAAACTAATTATGCTTATTATTAATTACCCCACATTATATTTTTAATAAACTGGTTATCTAAAACCTAATAATAATTCTTTTTTATTTGGTTTATTATCTTTTTTAAAAATTTTGAATCTATAAAATAAAATTTATTATAACAAAGTAAAATAATCCAAATTTCAAATTTGGATTATTTTTTGTTTTATTAATCACTTAAATTATTTAATTTAATTAAAAATTTCATAAATTATTATTATATAAGTAAAGGTTTAAGTCTAAATTACTTTATTCAAACAATTTTATAAATATAATATCTGATTTTAATCTAATAATTCACTAAAATCTTTACTTTTTTGCTATTATTAGGTTATAATAGAATTTTAGTTTTATATTATCGAGCTCTTCCAGATTCGAACTGGGACCTCCCTAATTGACAATTAGATACTCTACCTATTAAGCTAAGAGCCCTATGATTGTGCTTAATTAAAATTTTATTTAGTTTAATTATATTTTTATAATTTACAAGAGTGAGGTGATTTGAACACCTACCAATGATTTTGGAGATCACTATACTACCGTTGCACTACACTCTTATACTTTTTAATTTTATAAAAATAAGGGGTTAAATTAAAAAGTATTTATAGATAAAATACTAAATTTATATTTAATATTATTTTTAAGATCCTAATTTAGTTATATACATTCTAATTACTTGTTGAAATATAAAGACAGGTAATATATATTTAGAAAAAATATAAATTATAGCAAAAAGGCTAATAAATGAAAAAGAAATCTGATTAGTAAAAAAAAAAGGTAATAATTGAGGCATATTTATAAATTAATAAATGCTTACTGTATAAGTATTATAATATTTATATGATATATTTATAGATATTTTATTTATTCTATAAATTAACAAATTAATTCTCTTTTTCTACCATTTTGAGTTTGCCATTATTATCATTATAATAATTAAAACATAATACTTTTACAAAATTTATAAGCTGTCTCACCTTAAAATATATTTTTTTATTAATAAATTCTATTCTTTTAAAAAATATATAATCTAATAAAATTAAAATATATTATTTAAGGTACATATTTTATATGATTTATTACATAGTCAAATTATTAATGAGACATTTGAAAATTTTTAAATTAATTAAATTATTAAAATGAACGTTTTAATAGAAGCTGTGCTATTTAGGATTAAAAATAGCAATTTAATCTAATAGTTTTATTGATAAACCTAAATAATGAAAGAATTATAAAGTACCTCTAATATAAATATTTATATTTTTCCTATACTTTATAAAAATAAAGTTTAAAGTACTAATAACAAAATGAATAGATATGTTAATATAACTCTTAAATATAATTCTATAAACAAATCTTTATTTTATTTATTACTTATTTTGTTTTTGTTTTTGTTTTTGTTTTGTTTTATAAATTTAAATCAATTTAATATAAAATTAGGGAAATACACAGGGATATTCAATTTTTCTTTAAAAACCATTATAAGTAAATATAAACTAAATATATAATAATAGATCATAATATAAGTGATAGTACCTAAAATAAAAACTTTTAATTAGCCAAATATTAGATAATAGTTTAGAAATAATATTATTACTTTCATTTATACCTATATATTTGACTCTCAGGTTAATACAAGTTAAGCTAATAATAAAAATGAATGATTTTAACCATTTAATAAATCTATTTAAAAAAGCTAGATTACTAATGCTTTCTATCTTATCATTACTAATTTATTTATTTAATTATTTAACTCTCATTTTTTACTTATAATAAATTTCGGTGTGAAAGTGACATTTTTATAACATATAAACTACTTACCATTAGTTGTGCTCCAAAAATCATAAAAGCTCTTAATTATCTACTATCCTAAGTCTAAACTCATTAATCTCTCCTATAGGCTGATTATCTCTAAAAGCCAAATAATCGTATAATTTGACGATACCTCTTTACAGAAAGTAAGCAGGTATTAGTGAGATACTTACTAATACTTAAGGTGTCATTACTTATTTGATGGGTTATATTATATCCAAACTTTTACTTACTGTATTATTTAAAGTTATATCTCCTACTAACCCTAATGGTTTACTTTTTAAAATTGTTTCTTTTATTTCATTTCTATTAATTAACATTTCTTCTTTAATTACTTTTAAATCTTTTAATCCTAGATTACTATTTACACTATACTCGTTTCATCTTTATTTTAATTGATCCAATTTATAATCTTCTATAAAGTTTTATCTCTAAAAGAATTAATTTGTTTTTTGTTTTTATAGTGTCATGCATAAATAGTTTTGTATTATTTTCACTTTCTTTTATACTCATTACTTTAATTTAAATTCTTTTAATTATTCTAACATTCTTAATTTCTCTGATTTTATTAATTTATTAAATTATTTTTTAGACTTAAATCATTTATATTAAAAGATTTATAAGCAGCAGCTTTAAGTACATCCGAAGAAATTTTATTTATTTCCTTTTTATTTTTATATATTAAGTGTTTTTCATCTTTTTATCTCTTATATTTTTAATTTCCACTCCAATAATATACAGCTATAAATAAAAATAGCCATACTACGTCTACGAAATCTATCTCAATTAAACTCTAACTTATTGGACAAAAGTTAATCATTTAATATCTATTTAAACTAATAAGGTGATCCAATCATTTTAGAGCTTATAAGAATTATTTATTAATTTTCTACTTTTTAGTTGGAGTTATCTTTCTTATCATTGAAAGGTGAATATGAGGTTTTACTAATTCAATTAAAGCAGGAACTGAAGAAGTCCAAATATATATTCTATTTCGTGAATGAATAGTACACTTTAATCCATATTTACTATTTAAGACATTTATTAATATCTCTACTTCAGACCTAGAAAAAAAATTAGTGTTAAGATGGATACCATTTTTAGTCCAACCTCCATCATCCATTAACCAAAAAGCTAAACCGATTGGAGTTAACGTAGAAAAAATATTTTCAGGGATAATTTTTAGTTTAGACTGATACCATCTATCATATAATTCATTCCAGGTTTTTAAAGATTGGGTTGTAAAGGTATAATAATTATAAGTTTTACCTTTAACTGTACTAGTTCCTAAACTAGGACTTTTCATTAATACAACTCCTAACTCTTTAAATAAATTAAATACGAAAAAAAGGTAATCAGAATGTATAGTACTTTGAGCATATTTAAAATAAGTACCTCCCCCTTTATATTTTTTAACTAAACTACCATCGCCTAATAATAACCCTACTAATCCTTCTTGAACATAGTCAAATAGAGGCGTTTTTCCATCAGGACCTAATTTTGAATTTAAATCATTAGGCGAGATAATACTTGAACTTTGATTTAAAGTTTCTTTATTTAAATCATTATCCAAAATTTTAATTTGAGGTTCCGTATTTGAAAAGTCTTTAGAATTATTAGAGTTTTTAGGAACACTAGAATTAAGGCAAACTGGTGCTAGTAAGATTGAAACATCATAATCAATCTTTAATATATAATCTACTTCTGATATTGGAATCAAAAGATAACAAATTAAAATAAATAATTCTTAGAGATAAGGACTTTGGCTTCAACTTAAATACTGTTACTTTAAAAGTTATTTAATACTGATAGCAACTCTAAGTTAATCACGTAAAGTCTCTGGGGGATGTATATACTTCCCTGCTGATTGTCTTCCTTGATAATTTTACATTGTCAATTATAAGCTATTTTCGAAAAATATAATCATGATTTAGACTCACTTGAATATTTTATCTATATATAGCCATTATTAACACTAGAACTAATTTAATAAAGTAAAAAGCTAAACTAATATTAGATTATGTTTCTAGGTTAGAATTAAAATTTTATGTTCTCAAGATAATCATAGACTATTCAGCACATAGTGATATGCAATTTAACTATTCACACAGTTAATGGGCAATTCAGACTTAAATGCAATAAACTATAAGTTATTACAAAAAGATTATTTTGTTTGCCAATATAAAATAGCAGCTTCAAATCCTTGATGATGTGAATCTGTAAAATGATAGTTTATCATTCTTATAAAACCTACTAATATAAAAATAGTTCCTACTATTACATGAAGTCCATGAAGTCCTGTTGAGCAAAAAAAGACACTCCCGTATACACTATCTGCTATAGTAAATCCAGCTTCACAGTATTCATAGTATTGTAATCCTGTAAATAATATTGCAAATACTATAGTTAAAGATGTTCCTAATATAGCTCCAGATCTATCACCTTGTATTAAAGCATGATGTCCATAAGTTATAAATGCTCCAGAAGATAATAATAAAATTGTATTTAATAAAGGAATAGCAAAAGGATCTAAAGCTTCTACACCTAAAGGAGGCCAACTATTTCCTATTTCTATAGTAGGGGCTAAACTAGAATGAAAGAAAGCCCAAAATATAGATAGAAAAGCAAAAATTTCACTTACAATAAATAAAGCTACACCTATAGTTAAACCTGTTTGTACTTCTTTAGTATGATTACCTAAATAGGTACCCTCAGTAATAACATCTCTGAACCATAATACCATACCTGATAGAGTTAAAATGAAGCCCAAAGTTAATAATTCTCCTCCATTTGTAAATCCATGAAAATATAATACTGCTCCTATAGCCATCATTAATAATGAAAAACTGGTTAATAGAGGCCAAGGACTTGGATCTACTAAGTGAAATGGAAAAGCTTGAAATTGAGTTCTATTTATTTTATTCATTTTTAATAAATTTGTTTAAAACACTAAAGCTTATAAAGGTATTTTATAAAAAAAATAAGGTCCATTTTATTATTTAACGAATCCTAACATGGATTTTATTTAGTTGCTTAAATTAGAATTATTGTTATAATTCTATCTTAATTAATCAAATTTAATAATTTAATTAAATTAAATATAAAAAGGAGTTCTACTTTTATAATTAATCTAAATTAACTCCCTGTAATTGATTTTAAAAAATTATTAAATATATATAATTATTGTTAAACTTAATAATATATTATTATTTATAATTAAAATTTTAATTCTGATTAGAATTAGATGACTATATAAAGATTAATATTTTTAAGTTTTAATTAAATGATTCTTTAATTATAATATTTTATAAATAAGATAACCAGTTATATTAACTAAAGCCTTCTATTTAAATTTATAATCTTTATACTGAATTAAATTTTACTTTTAATATCAGAAGTCAGACGAATTATATAAATTTACACAGCAGTATAAATGATAGCAGAAATAGAAAGATGTAAACCTTCTAATACCACGTTAGGAAATATTCCTATTAAAACGGTAGGAATTAATAAAGTTAATAATAAGCAAAATTCTCTTCTATCAATATCTTTTAAAGGTAATAAGAAAGGTGAATATGATCCATACGAAATTCTATTATATAAAAATATTGAATAACAAGCACTTAGTACTATCCCTGTGGCACCTAAACAAGTTATAATAGGACTTCTAAACCACATCCCAAGTAAACTTAATATTTCACCAGAAAAATTTAAAGATAAAGGTATTCCAGCATTACATAAAGTAAAAATTAAAAAGAAAATAGTAAAAACAGGCATATAATAAGCTAATCCTTTATGATAAGAGATCACTCTAGAATGTGTTCTAGTATAGATTATACCACCACATATTATAAATAGAGCAGGGGATACAAACCCATGTGCTAATCCTAATATAATAGATCCTTCAATTCCTTGAACAGTATTAGAAAATATTCCTAATATAGAGACAGCCATATGAGCTACACTACTATAAGCAATAACAGCTTTAGTATCATTTTGTCTAATTGTAGAAAGACTTGCATAAATTAAAGATATAATTGCCAGAGTTTGTACTAGAGGCATAAAATAATTAGTAGCGTCAGGTAAAAATGGGATTAAGACTCGTATAAACCCATAACTTGCTAGTTTTAAAATAGTCCCTGCTAGTATTATACTTCCTGCTAAAGGAGCTTCTACATGTGCTTTTATTAACCAAGTATTTAAAGGCCAAATTGGTGTTTTTATAGCAAAAGCTAAGAAAAAGGCTCACGGCTCAGCTTTCAACCATCTCAGGTCACAGTAAGCTTATCTTCTCAATATAATGATTATAAATTATAATACTATACTTTATTTAAATTTTCATCTAAAAACCGTCACCGGCGAATTGGACCATTCCTTCTAATATCATATAAAGATTAAAATATTTACTTAGATATCATGTGGCGTCTGGCCTCTACACTTTTACAATAACAGTTTCCTAATTATTGATTTAGCTCGACGATATTCTTAAATTTATTCCTTTTCTAAATTTAAGATGTCCCTCGAATTTGCCACCTCAGATATTATTCAGAATAAAATAATAATGTTCTTTATGTAAATTATGTTGATATTGACTTTTAATTATTTATATCATTATTGAAATATTTTTCATTTTAATTATTATAAATAATGACCAGTAGTAAAATAAAATTATTTACATTATATAAAACTAGTCTAATATAAAATATGAATAGCCCCTTTCTTATTCTGATAGATTTAACTTATACAACATAGAATTACAAAAATAAGGTTTAATTAAGGGTATTATTTCTTGCATAGAATTAGTATGTATATAAATAGTAGGTAAACCTCTTTGCATATAAATACTACACTTTAAATTAAATTTATATATTAATATATTTATAATAAAAACTACTTCTTTTAAAGTAAAAGATTGTGTTTGTAGTATTAAACCTTTTTTTGATCTAGTACCATCTCCCATTATCCAATAGGCTAAAGCTTCATAGGTTAATAAATTATATAAATCTACAGGTACTATTTTTTTATTATTAACATAAAAAATACTATGCCATTTTGTAAAACAAGGATAGACTCTAGTTACCATTTTCACACCTTTAAAAATTTTACCTTTTAGTCTAGTACTAGTGATTGTAGGATAACTACTGCAATAATGATTTAGTTAATTAAAAAACATAAAAAACAAATGTAGAATTAAACATAGATTGTTTTAAACCTAGTAAAGTATTTCCAGCATTATTTTTAAATAACCAGCCATCGAATAATAAAAGTCCTACTTTAATTGAATTTAAATTAGAAGGAATTTCTACCATATATCTTACTATTGATGTATAAGGTGGATAATTTACAGTAGTACCCAAATTAGAACCGTAAATGACTATATCTTTACAACTAGTGTTACTAGGTAAATATTTTTTATTACTACCAGGTAATCTTTTTAATAAAGAAGGTTCATTATCTATCATATCTGAAATAACTCTGCTGGTCATATCCCTCTTACTGAAGGAGGGTGACAACCATAACCATTTTTGATTTTCCAAGTTAATTTCTGATAATGAGATTAATTGGAAATCTGTACTACCTAAATAATAAAGTATTGTCATTATAGCTAATAACATAAATAAAGATCCAAATAAAGTATATAAAAATAATAGGAAAGCAGCTCTAATTTTAGATTGACTAGCACCCCAAGTTAAAATAATTATAAATAAAGGAACTAATACACTTTCAAAAAAAATATAAAATAATAATAAATCTAATACTACAAAAACAGCTATTTGTAAAGTTTCTAAAATTAAAAATGAAATAAGAAAATATTTCATTTTATCTTTAATCTCTATTCAATTAGATAATAAACAAATAGGTGTTATAAAAGTAGTTAATAAAATAAAATATAGAGATGTCCCATCTATACCTACATTTAAATGACAAAAACTTAATTCTTTAAATTCATATACAAATTGGTACCCATTAATGCTAGAGTCAAATTCTATTCACATTAAGATTGAAATTAATAAATTAAGCAAAGAAAAAAATAAAGCTATTTTTTTCATTCGACTTTTAGCTTGGGGGCTATCTTCTTCTATAGGTAATAAATACATACAACCTATTATAGGGATTATTAATAATAAACTAATCATATTATATTTTATTATTAGTATTAGGTCTTAAAGTACACAGTTATCTTTTATTTAAATGTTACTTTTTAATCAAATTTAAATTTTCTAATAAAAATTATTTAATAAAGGGGTGAATTTAAAATTATTATTATTCAATCTAAAGCTAAAATATTAAAAATTTCGCTAAATAATTAAGTCTCTATATAATTTAGTTTTACTTTCATTAATTTAAATTAGATAGGAGATTATTATTTATCAAATTCTGTTGGGACTTCTTCAAAAGCATGGAATGAACATGGTGATTTAATAGCCCATTCTAATGATTCAGCTGCTTCAGTTACTATTTCTCTATTTTCTCTTAAATCAATCATTGATTCAAAATATTCAGCCATTTCCCAAGGTGAATTTGTTACTGGTTTACCATTAATAAATAAATCATATATGATATAACCAAATAGAATAGTAGCTATCACTGATACTATAGATCCATAACTTGAGATAGCATTCCATTCCGCATATGCATCAGGATAATCTGGTATTCTTCGTGGCATCAATTGTGTTAATTTTAGGTAGAGTTTACCTAAGCTATTAGCCTTACGGCTAAGTTCAGACTATGTCTTTCAGTTTTAAAAGTTTTAGACGACAAACTGATCGGGCGCTACTGTAAAAAAGGATTTACAGTACAGGATTATTGTTAGTACTACTCACCTGTTAGTCGTTGAACGTTCTTTTTTCTAACGCGTCTACGTCTATATACTGAAAAAATATTCGCTGCAAATTTACCTCCATTTAAGGTCTTTCTTTGCAATTCACCCGATTTTCTATTAAGTTTTTAAATAACTTAAAGAGGCATTAAATTTCTTATTTATGTGGTTTTATTCTGGAATAAATTTTACCCTTGTAAGGTAGTCCTGATTTTAAATATTTAGATAAAGTATCTTTACCTATTTTAAATGTTCTTGAACATTCTACAGTAGGATAAACCCCTATAAAAGAAAGATCTTCAGCATTATAAACATACACAAGCTTAGTTAATTTAGCGAGGGTAATTGCTGATTTTTTTGTTCCATATAAAGGATTATTAATGCCTTTTTTATCTCGTTTTTGCATATATATAAACTCAGGAGAAAATTCTTTACCTGACATAGGATTTAAGTTTCCAGTTCTACTAAGACGGAATTCTTCTTTATGTTTTAAACCTAGAGTTGAACCAGCAGTAGGAGAATAATTTAAAGTAATTAAAGGATAATCTTTAAATAATAGATCGAGATAAAATTGTTCTCGTGATAGCATATATTTTTTATCAACAGAACCCGTTTTTCCTAAATCTTCTAAGATTATTAACATAAAATTGTTATGCGTATAACGAGTTATACTATTATAAATAGGGTAATTTCTTTTTAAAATACTTGCTCTCCAATAAGATAATAATCTGCTAGAACCATTCCAAGCACTTCCTACATACATTTTTCCATTAATTAAATTTACCCATTGGTAAATAATAGTACGATTTTTATTTTCTATTCCTATTAAATTACGATTTAAGTTAGGTTTATAAAAACGTATAGGATTATTTAAAAAATTAGGTTCAATATGTGGACCAAATGTAGATGTTGTCATTATAGGTAGAGCTTGAATTACACTGGAATAAAAACCAATTGAATTATCATAAATAGATAATAATATTATTATACCTGCCAATCCTAAGAAGTGTTGAGGGAAGAAAGTTAAGTTACAATTACACCTATAATTTAAAATAGGTCTGGACTATCTTTTTATTTAGACAAAAATGTTAAATTTTAACACCGGGTCGAAAACTCACATTATTTTAAAACTTTATCAATCTAAATATCAAACGTTTAGTCTCTAAGGATATATGTTTTATCATAATAATATTTCCTGTTGATTATCCATTCTAAACTCTAAACCGTTTTTACCTTAAATTCTAAATAAATATGTATATTCTCTTCTAGGTTTGATAAACTATAACTTATCATGATTTATTTAAAGGTAGATTTAGATTTAGGAGTTTCCAACAAATAGAAAGATTTAAAAATATCGGGGCTAACTAAACTTTACCTTTTTAATTTTTATTTAAATTTTTTAACCTTTTTTTAGTAGAAATAAATAATTTTTCTCCTTTAATTATTATTGACTTATTAATATTTTTAGATCTCGTTGTAAATCTGAATTTAAAGTGTATTCTAGTACTATTAATAGAAGGAACAGAGATTCCCTCATTAGATTCATTAGTCATAATTATTTCAGTTCCTCCTTTTCCATATTGATAAGATAATTTTCCTTATTACCTTTAGCATAATGCTCATGTGGTTTATAGAATTTTTTAAAGATAAACTTGTCAGTCTTTTTTGATCATTGCTTACCATTTTTCTAAGTATGGGGTGTCATTTTCCAGCATGAGTTTTTTTTAAGCTTTGTTATAGTATCTGGACAAATTTTAAAGCCTTGTGGTGAACCAGCTATTTTAAGTATATTATATTCAAGATTATATAATTCAAGATAGTTTTGTTCTAATTTTAAACAAATTTCTTCATTAGGTTCACATAATTGTTACACTAAGAAAGCAAAATTAATTATACCATTTTTATTTAATGCTTTATAAAGAGGATATTTTATTTTACCTGTATTACTAATATGAGCTCTAAATCTTCTATCTAGTTTTAGACTACTCCCTACGTATGTACCCCCGTTTATTAAATTAAAAAACATATATATTCCTGCTTTATTTTTTATTTTAAGTCAAATTTCAGTTTTAGATTCTTTTATATTTATGAACTTAACATCTGCTTGAATATATTTTAATATTTCTATAAAATCCTTATGTTTTTGATTTTTATCTTTTTTAGGTAAAGGAGGCGTAGGTAAATTATTAATTCTCTGATCTAAAGTATAATCATCAAGAAAATGATTTTCTTTTAAGGTTGACTTTGATTTATCAATTTATTATTTTTCTTATTTAGAGTAAGTATAAAATTTATTTTAAATAAATTCAGGAGAGGCTTTAAAAAATTTAAAATAGTGAAGAAAAATTTTTATTATTTTAACCCCTACGAACATTGTTCAGAAATGTATTTTTCCTAAAGTTTCATTATAAGTTTTACCTACTATTTTTGGTGCCCAGTAGTAGAATCCTGCAAATAATGCAAACACAGCTCCCATTGATAAAACATAATGGAAATGTGCTACTACATAATAAGTATCGTGTAATGCTACATCTAGTGAAGCATTAGCTAATACTACTCCTGTTACAAATTAACTTAATAGTCTAAAAGTCTATGATAGCTAAAAATATACCCCTTATATGCTAATTTTAAATTAGCGTATTTTTTTATTTTTTCATGTCGTATTCCTAACTTTTTATCAGCTTCCATTATACCTGTATATTTGGCTAAAAAATTTTTATTTAAATCAAACACAAAAATGGCTTGTTTAATTGAAGAGCTTTTAATCATATTTTCTATAAGAGAGTCACAAGAAAGATAAGAAAATTTAGGTACGTCTAGTTCAATATTTAATAAACTCTTCTTAATGTACCATTCTCCTCTAAATAAAGTATTATTTTTTATGGCTTTATTGATAGAAGTCGAATTAGTTTTTATTTTATTAGCTAATGTTTTAACGGATGGAAATATCACTAATAATTCCTTTACACTACTATAAATATAAATTTGACTTAAAGACTTACTGTTTATAATTTTTTCTAAAGATTTGGAATCATGAGTTTGACCGTAAAAGGGATTTAATTCCCCTTTTAAGGCTTCAGATATAGCTTTTTTAGTTTCTTCTGATACTACTCTATCTTTGGCTAATTTAGATAATAATAATTTAGTTTGATCAGAGTGTTTATAATTTATTGAAGTTCCTCCTTCTTTTAAAATATTATAATACGGCTTTAAATTTGATATCCATAAACTCTCTCTTTCATATAAAAGATTTGAGTTAGTGTATTCAATTATAATTAGTGCAAATTTATCTATACCATATTTTAATAAAGCTTTACTAATTGGCATATTGGAATTTTTTTTCGAAATTAAATAACTTTTATTAAGGTAATTTGACATACGTTGAGATATATTTCTAGAACAGCCTACGTAGTTATGACCGTTAACTAAATTTATCAAATAATAAATACCTGTAGTATTTTCACTCCTATGGTCTTTAATTAATAAAAGTCTATCCTTCTTAAAATTAGAATATATTTTTAAAGGGGTCTTATAAACAGATAACTCTTTTATTCTTATATCTAATCAATTTGGAGAAACATTTGGAGTGACAGGGATTAAATTAAAAGCTAATATATAATTAAAATCTGCCAAATTTGTAAATTGTTTTACTATTCTATTAACTATAGTTAATATTTCAATTATTAACTATTAAATTAATTTGGACTTTCTCTTACTTAAACTATTTTAAGCTTTCATGTAAAGCCTCTGAGGAATATTTTTAATTCCTGCTGATTAGATACAAATTAATATACAATCTTTCCAGCATATAATGAAATTTTTTGAGAACTAATTTAATCCTCCAATTGTGAATAAAGCTAAAAACCCTAGAGTGAAGATTAATGGTGTAGTAAATTGGATAGAACCTCCGTATAAAGTAGCTAACCATGAAAAAATTTTTATTCCAGTTGGTACTGCTATAACCATAGTAGCGGCAGTAAAGTACGCTCTGGTATCTACATCAAGACCTACTGAATACATATGGTGACTCCATACTATAAACCCTAGTATACCAATGGAGAACATGGCATAACAACTTTAAATATAAAATGGTAATTGAGAACTTATATTATTAGTCTTCACGTTTAGAGTTCATATTAGAAATAATTTCTTTTATATCTTCAGTACTATTTCTACCTTTTTCTTTAAATAAATCAGCAGCCTTTTTAAAATCTGCTAAATCTAAAGATTTAATATTATAAAGAGGATATTTATCAAAATGAGGTATTATAGTTTCATAAATTTGTAAAAAATCTTGTACATAATAATCACAACGATTAGTATTAGTTCGTATATTAACTTTTCCACAATCAAAAAATTTTACAAATAAATTCATTAGTGAACTATCTCGATTATGCTGAGTTATATGAAATCTAAAATAAATTTGTCCAGTTTCTTGGCGAATCCCTATAGAAAATCCACCGTCCCCTGCAACAAATCCTGATACCCAAAGAGGATTTAGATTTTCAGGTAGAACTATTGTTTCCTTTTTTACACCTATAATTTCAGGAAAAGCAGCTGACACAGAAGGTGATATACCTCTATTTATAGAAGCATAATAAGTTAGGATAGTAGAAAAACCTGAGGGAGTAAGGTGTTGTTTTTTAGACATTAATTTCACTACTTTATACCATAAAATATAATCAGAATATTTTAGAGTTAGTAAAGGATATCTATTAAAATGTGAAATAATAACATTAAGTAACTCTTCAATTTTGGTGACACGATACACACAAAGGTTTCTATTTGGTCTAGTAGTGATTGAACCAACACCGAAATATTCTTTTATTTTATGTAAAATATCAATATCTTTAATGTGTAAATTAATTTCAAAACTTACTATAACTCGCCAATTTAAAGAAGTTCCTTTACTGTCTCGTTTACTTATAATAACAGTAAAGCAACCTTCTGCATCAAAAAATCCAGTGATCCAATTTGGATCTAATTTATTAGGTATAGAGGTATTAGTGTTAATATTAATATTACTAAATACCCGTGTTAGGGTAATAGAAATTTTATTTTTAATTGAACTTAACAGTAAACTAATAATGAATAAGCGACTCTCAATCAAATCCTTTTGAATTTAAAGCCGGACTTTATCTTAAAATTATAATTAATTTTCTTTACGTAAAGTCTCTGAGGAAAAATTTTAATTTATGTTTTTATTTTTTCCTTATGATCTATTCTCTAGCTTTTATATTATTAGTTTTGATAAGATAAGCCTAATATATTATTGAAAAATATCACTTAAATATTTTTAGACTTGGGTGAATATGATCAGTTCTAATTAATTAATAATCATTTAAAACTTCCTTAATAGGCAAACCCCACTAAACTTATTTGGTTTATATGGCCATTATGCTAATAATTTTAAGCTATTCCTTTAATTAAATTTTAACTAAAAATAGTACAATTAAGTTTTAAAGAATATTCTCATAAATATAGTAAAGATTCTCTCTTTCCTATTCATCTGCAAGAATAAGATTAAAATAGAGAGGGCCTAATTTGACCATCCCAATGTAACCAAATACTGGTTTACCAGAGAAAGTAGAAACTACATGGGAAACTATTCCAAATCCTGGTATAATTAAGATATAAACTTCTGGGTGACCGAAGAACCCATTTCTTCCTTTATATTAAAAAAGAAAAAAAAGAATTATTTTTTTTTTTCATTTGCGAATTATTATAATACATCTTGGCAAGATAATATTTAATAAATCCAAATATATGATTTCTAGATAAAATATATAGAAAGAATCGACTGTACATCAAGCATCTTAAAAAATACCCACCGGTGACCCAGTCTGTAGCGATTTATAAAACCGACGGTCTTAGATTATTCTTTAACCGTTTTCACTGGCATAGCCGTATAAGTAAAGGGATTATTACTATAATTTATCCTTATACATTACCTCCGTCGAGGTAATTAATCCTTTAAAATAAATATATAATTAATCATATAAGTTTAAATAAATATTACCAAATTATTTTAAGTTAGAGGGTGTACCTTTAATAAACTTATAAAGTTAAAATTTAGTTTATTTGTAGAAGATTACGACTAGATAGTAGCTTTTTTCTATTATCTATTAGAAAAGAAAAAAATAATAATATAGTCTTATAAAAAGAAAATCTTATAATAATCATTTTTAAATGAAAGTCATATTTCACTTTAATGATTCAACATCTGCTATATTATCTTAATTAATACTTTATTTGTAATTAAATATAACTAGGTTTAAAGTATAATTTAATTATGAAAATTTAACTACTATCTTCACTTTTCCCTGTCATTTTCGGATTAAAAGAAGCATAAATATTGACGGTTTTAGATAAATTAATCAATTTTAGTTTACCAATAGGATTTAAATGTTCTTTATTTTTAATTTTCTCATGAATAGTTTTCCAAATTAAATAACTGTTTTGTTTTTTTGTAAGAAATGTATATTTATAAGAATCTAATATTTTTATCAGATGCTCAGTATTAGCTAAACCATCTACCCTATAATACCAAACGTTATCTTGGTAATGTTTAGAAACCTTTCCTACTTTAAATAATTCAGACTCAAATAATTTGTCTAAAATAAATTCTTTGTTTTCTAGCCCTTTTTGGGCTAAATCAAATAATATTCTATATGAATTATTTTTACCAAAGGAAACATGAAAACAACCTTCAGCCTCTATGAAACCAATAATCCAATTATCTTTTAAAGTGATAGGTTTAGGTTTTCCATTTATTATTATTTTTTCAAATAAAATATCTTTATTAGTTAGACCAAATTCTTTAAGCTTTCGTGAGGTTATTTTATTAATTTTACTATTCATAATTTCTATAAATTCATTAAAAGATTTTAATTTACTAGGACTTCGTATTTGACCTTTAAATATTAATGCTATTAGATAAAGACCTAATTTATCTTGTATAATAAATCGAGAAGTTGTTTTACCTTGATTAATAATTTTACCCATATTTAATTCTTTTTTAATAAATTCTAATACTTGTATATCTTTAGAATTCTGAGTAATTACAAAATATAAATCACCTCTATTAGCTTTTACAAAAGAACCATCTCCTTCTGAAAACCCTATAAACCATGTTAAAAATTCAGAACTAGGTTGTTTTAATTTCCCATATAATTTGGAATTTAATTGATAATATTCTCTAAAAGAAGTTGATATTATTGTTGCTTCGGCAAACCTTGAGAAAAGATGTTGATATAAGATAGGATCTCCACCACCTGCAGGATCATAGAAACTAGTATTAAAGTTTCTATCTGTTAAAAGCATTGTTATTGCCAAAAAAAATCTTGATATACGAGACTACGTCCCCTGAATACTAATTATAAAATAGTTGCATTCTTAAAAATATAAAACACTATATTTAGAGTATATACTCTTCTATTTACATAGAAGTTGGGAATATATCTTAATAATCTAAGTTGTAAAAATTATTTAAATGATTCCAAGTAAAAATAGTTCTCTTATCATTCATTTCTGATTTTAGATCTAAAACTTTCTCTATATTCTCCTGAGAATATTTAAATTTAGGATTAAATAGTTTAAGAATTTCTTTTCAATTAATGTAATCTAAATACTTAGAACCAAATAAAGGGTATTCGTTTAAATAATTTATTATTATTAAATTAGTTTCTAAACTCATAGTTCTTAATCTATATTGAGGATGAGGTGTATTTTCTCTTGTATTTTTAAGAGAAACTTTTAAAAAATTAGCAATATTTGCTAAAAATAGTTCATTACTGTAACCTAAATGATCTTTTTGTCTTTGACTTAATTCGAATTTACATTCTATTTTAGGATACTTACCTGTCATAGTAGTTCTAACACTAAAATGACCATCTGATTCAATAATTCCTGATAACCAAGCATCATTATTTAAAGAATCACTATTCAAAGGTAATTTAGTTAAATTTAAATTTGGCTTATTTTTATTAAGCCAATCAATTAAATTATAAAGAGAATTAATTTTAGGTGTTTTCATATTACCATTTAATAAGTTAACTAAATTTAAAATTCCTTTTTGATCCTTTATATAAAGAGTATAGCCATTTAATCCTTTTTTACGTATTAAAGAACCACATTCTAAATTTTTTTGTATTAGTAAAGCTAAAGGTAAATCTTTTAAATGAAATGCTATTTGAATAGAAGGATAGTTAAGTTTCCCTTTAGAAGATCTTTCCGTTTTAGGTACAATAATTGATCCATCACCTTCAATTAAACCAGTCAAGTAACTAACAAATTTATAATTCTTTTTTGAAGAATTAGAACAATTACTTGTATTTAATAATATACTATTACAACAGATTATCTCTGGCGTATATTCTCTGATGATACCTAAAAGATTCAAATCAATTAAGTTTCCTGCTGATTGACTTTCTATAAAAATATTTAGAAAGTGTTCCCAGCAAATAGCCAAATTTAGAGCCGGCACAATATAAAATTTACCGGCTAAAACAGGTAAACTTAATAATAAAAGTATCGCTGTTACAAATATAGCCCATACAAATAGAGGTAATGTGTGTAAAGACATTCCTTGAGTTCTCATATTAAGAACTGTACTTATAAAGTTTATTGCACCTAATAAACTAGAAACTCCTGCTAGATGTAAACTAAATATAGCTAAATCTACTGATCCACCTGAATGGGATTGGATTGAAGCTAGAGGTGGATAACATTAATGTTGGTAATCTCATATTTATTAATTAATAAATACTATCATTACACGCTCTAATTCTCACTAGAGATCGGACTATTCCTTCATCTTATTAATTTTCATATGAATTAAGGTATATCTTTTACTTCTAATATCTCGTATCTGATTTCGTATTTTAGTTAAAGATTCGAAATCCCCTTTATATTTAAAATAAGATCTAGACCAAATACGATATTCTAAGGATTTCATACCTTTCATTGTATTTTTATAGTATTCTATAATATTTTCTATTGCACGAGAATTAGTAGTTACAAGGGAATAAGTTCCTAATTTAGTTTCTTTAACATTTGTACTTATTCCTAAAATGTATTTGATACCGGTTAATACTATTTTATCTAACTTTTGTGTTCTTTCAAAAGCATGTACTAATCTGTTTGAAGCTTTTGCTACTAAATAAAAAGAACCCTCAGCCTCAGTAAAACCTACTAACCATGCTTTAGTAATAACCTTAGAAGCACTTTCAAAATTTAATTCTTTATTGGGATCCTCTATTATAGACCAAGCAGAAGAAATATAATTTACAGGAGGTTTAGTATTTACTAAATTAAAAATAAGAGAATCTTTTTCCTCTTTATTTAAAAAAGGATCATTTAGAATACTATGTGCTTCTTTAAATTTAATATAATTAAATTGTTTAGTAGTTAAAAGAGAATATTTATCAAAAATAGGAAAAATATGTTTTTCAAGAATTAATCTATCTCTTATTCTAAAATGAGCATGTTCACCATCCTTCTCTATATAAATACTTCCTACTTTTAACTGAGTCTTAATAAAATGCAAAATTCTTAAATTATAAGTACTTTGACTTAATTTAAAAGTTAAAGACCATTTATCATTTTGACGTACAATAGAAAAAGTACCATCACCGTCAGTAAAACCTACTAATCATTGATTAAATACTTCTTTATTTTCTAAAAGTGAAGTTTTATTTACACTAATATATCTTACTTCACCTTGATTAGATCTAAAATTAATAAGATGCCCTACGTTAAGTCTCTGATAGGTAATAGTAGTAAATTTTACTATTCCCCAAGCAAATAGTCTCCATGTCAATAACAATATTTCTTTCGATAATACTCTAAATATATTTATATCTTTTTCTTTTCCAAAGTTAAATATTTTAGGAGTAAATGAATAGCTGTTATTTCCGAGTAGAAGATTTTCTTGCATCGAGTAGGGTTTAATACACACTATATTTCTATAATGGGACAGCTTTTTTTTAACTGTCCATCCAGTACCAGCTCCATTTTCAACTAATGAACTTAATAGTAATAAAATTAAAGAAGGTGGTAGTAGCCAGAAAGAAATGTTATTTAATCTAGGGAAAGCCATATCCGGTGCTCCTAATTGTACAGGTACTAAATAGTTACCACTAGAGATGGAAAATGACCTCGCGATCAAATCCCCTCAAAGAACTGTACGTGCAAGTCACCCCGCATACAGCTCACCCGAGAAGATTTCATAACAAATTATTATACATTTCCTTATGTTTTTAGTTATGATCACGTCTACTGTTCTTTTGAATGAATATCCTTATGGCACCATGAGTGTATGATGACCATATTTGTGATATTTTTTGTAGATCCACCTTTGGAAATAGGTTTAATATGATGAATGTGTAATTCATTATAAATTATTTTTTCTGATTCCATGAAGTATAGTGGTTTACTACAGTACCCGCATAAATTATTCTGTCTTTTTAGTAATTTTTCTTTAAACGGAGAGTAATTTTCCATGGCTTTGAAATTAAGTTTTGTATTGAACTCAATTAATTTAAAATATTCAGGGTGATAACCGTGTATATTGATTAAATTATTGGGAATAATATAATTTTTACTGGATAGTAATTTTGTACTTGTTCCTACATTAGCTAGATAGATAGTTTTGCCTTTTTCAATTGAGCTATTATATCTAGATTTCGCATTTACTGAACCGTGAAAAACTCATTTCACGTTTTTAAACTTATTGAATGTCTTAGAATTAACTTCATTTTTATTTAAGAAATAAGTGTTAGCTATAAGTTTTTTACCCCATTTTCTATGTTTATTGTGAGCTCATTTTCAAACTAAGTGGTATAAAGCGTTACGTACCGTACTTCTATAACGTGAACTGTTACCCATATTAAAATAATTTGATCAACCTCTTATTATTGGATTAAGTTTAGCTATTAAGTTGTACGCATCACTATTTTGTTCTGCGTCAAATAGTGATTTCAACTTTTTGATAATATTCAATACCTTGCTCTTATTAGGATATAAGGCTATACCTCTGGAACCAGCATGATGTTCGAAAAAGACTCCTTTATTTATTCGTCATTTTTCTTGGTATTTAAAGGTATAACCTAGAAAATTTAACTCTGTATCTTTGTCTGATAGACTAAATACTTTTGTTTTTTCAAGGCTGAGTGTTAAACCTCTTTCTTGTAAGAATTTGTTGATAGCGGGAATAACCAAATCTTCAATGATATATCTTGATCTAGCTAAGACTACAAAATCATCTGCATATCTAAAATAGGCTAAGCTAGAAGCTATTCTAGTTTTCGACCCATCTTTTAGTTGAACAATAATCCTTTTTTCTTTACTAGTAGTTAGAGTGGATAAGGAATTATTAATTGCCAGTTCCAGACCATTAAGAGTAAAGTTCGCAAGAGTAGGAGAAATTATACCTCCTTGTGGAGTACCCAATTCAGTTTTTTCAAATATTCCTTTATCAATAGCACCACTTTTTAATCATGCTTTAATAATAGGAATATATAAGGAATTAAGATATAGATTTCTTAATAACCATTCATGATTAATATTGTCGAAAAACCCTTTTATATCCGCGTCTAAGATAACTTTATTTTCAGGCATGATTCAATTTAGATCATTTTCTTGATTACTTTTTGACATAAGAACCATAGTTTTACCGCTATCGATTGTTTTTAAATTGGCTCTCAGTGCAGCTATAGCATGTTTTGCTGATCTATAAGGTCTAAAGCCATAATTATGAGGATCGTTACGGGATTCGACAATTGGTGCTAAAATTAAGTTAATTAAATGTTGCAGAGCCCTATCATGTAAGGTAGGAATTCCTAGTGGTCTTAATTTTCCGTTTGGTTTAGGTATCCAAACTCTCTTTATAGGACTAGATTTATATTTCATAGGTTGCTTAATCTGCACTTTTAGTCATTCAACTAACTCAATAAGAAATGATTTTTCTTCATTTATTGATTTTAAACTTATATTATCTACACCCGGAGTTTTAGAACCGCTAGATTTTGATAAATTGTCAACAGCTGCGATTCTAAAGAATAAAGAATTTACTAATAGAACTTGATAATTCATAACTTGGTTACTTTGTTCTCCAAAAGTTTCGACTAGGCGAACTAATTCCATCTGTTCCTTATGTACTTCATTATGTATGATGGTTAAATCAATACTAGAAGGTCATAATAAGCTATTACCTACTAAGCGTCTCTTTAAATCCTTTGCAGGGTTTACATCCTTGACAGTAGAGTAATAACGCAGTGGAATAAGTGCACCTCTTCTAAGGCATTGCGAATTTAGCTTTTGTCCAATTTGTTGTAAAGGTAGACTTCTGTAAGTCTTTACCTTTATTGGCTGTGGATATCTAATTACTTTGTTAGATTCATCAGTATCTCTAGAATTACTTAGAGCATTTGCTTGGTCGCTTATCTTGCCCCCGTATAATACATTATACTCTTGTATTGTGATACTTGAGTTTATTGTGTGAAGTATGAACGTTTCACTATTATTAGAATAAGTTTCCTTATTTCCAATAACAATTATAGCCATATTACTGTTCATTAGAGACAGAATGATTACAACGGAATCATTTTTCAGCAACATGACCTTTCCGAGGTTCCCGCATTTAATGTTTTTGTTTTTCAGATAATTTTCATTATCTTGTATTATATTCCAGTCTTCTTCTGTTATGATATTGACTCTATTAGTGATATCAGTGTATACGGTTTCATTTATACTCTTAATAGTTATTTTGTCCTCATCTCTTATTATCGGATAATTTAAAACGGAAAAGACGAGTGTCGCTGAATCATTTTTAAAATGAAGATTCACTTTCGTTAAACTGAAATAAATAACTAAAATTCGGTATAGAGTACTAGTTTGTATTCCGTTTATACAAATTTTTCCCATTCCCATACAACCTTCAGAATAAACTTCGTTCAGCTTATCCTCTGTATTTGTACCGGCATGCAGAAAGGTAGAACTTTCCGAATCACTCCATGCAAATGATACAAGATCATTAACAAAAACACGACTGCGTCGTAAAAAACCTCCAACCATAGCTGGCATGCAACTCTCTCTAAAATTTCTAATAGAGTTGGACTATCTCTTTATCCTTTATCTTATTTGAAAGAATATCTTGCGTATAGTCTCTGAGGATCCTACTTAAAGAACATTGTAGAGCCTAGAGTGTCCAGCTATCCATTCTTTTTCACAATTTATTTAAAAATTGAATTTAAATTGGAAGGATAAAGCTACCGGACCCTCTTGTTATTTCTACTAATCCTCTCCTTTGGTTTCCTGCTGATTGCCCAATTTTGACTATGTTACTTTTTCCTAATTTTAGGTAGGCTTAGTCAGTCAAACTATAAGGGGATCCCAGCATACAGCAAGAAGAAAGGTACATATTACTATATACCCCGGCCATGCCTAATATCTAAGTATAATCAATAAATTGAATTTTTGTTTTGTTTAAAGAGTTTCTAAATTTTATTTTAGTTTCTATTGAGCCCAATATCTTAACTTAAATTTTATGGATTAAACTCCTAGTTTTAATGAGTTTTAGTTAACCGGTAGGATAATCCAGTTTTTAATCTTCTAATGAAAATTTCCATTGTTTTCTATATAAGCCTGGACTTTTACCTGTTAAATAATTTCTAATAGTGCCTCTATCACCTTTTAATATACGAGCTGCTTCCCCTATACTAATAAAACTACGTGTTAATTCAGGTTTTACAATATTGACAGCTAATATTTTTTTACTAGCTGGCTGATTTGGGCTATATTTATCTTTTACTTCTGTTATTAATAAATTTAACTCCTCTGAAGAAATAATTGACTCATAAGGAAATTCTTGTATTATATCCAGAGAGAAAAAAAATCTATTAAGATATAAATTACCATTTATAAGACAATTATTTAATGTCACATGGTGTATTTCAATTGTATCATATAACCATTGTTTAGAATCAGAAATATAAATTAAAGATTTAGTAACAGTATCGTAAATATATACAGGTGTACCCCTTAAAGTTCTGAGTTTTTCACGAGCTTCTAGAGACATTGGTGTATGGTACCCATTATAACCTCCAGCGATAAGATCTACATTGAGAGTTGGAGACATTAAATCAATATATTTTTGTTCTAGTGATATAACTTCTGTCCAAGTAGCAGAAGATTGTAAAATTAAAAGTGTTAACTTTACATTTTTGAAACCATACTTATTAAAATATCTAAGTACTCGTCGATCAGATTTAGATAAGATAGAAGGCATAAAATAAGAACATACTCTATTATATAAATTTATAGAACTTCCTACATATACATTTTGACTATCTGTAGTTTCAAAAATATAAACACCTTTTGCACTTTTTGCAATTTCCGCTATTTTTTGACGGTTATTTAAAGGATCTAATATTTCAAATTTTTTATATTCATCATTAGAGTTATTTAAATTAGGAGAAATATTAGAAGTATCAGGCTTAACTTCATTGTTCAATTCTACTGTTTCTACTTTTTTTAATTTTATAAACACATTAGAACTAGGGTATACTGGAATCTCAAATTTATTAAGATTCTTAATATTTTTAAATAGAAATGAGGGTATTCTTTCATTATAGATATTATTTAAAGAATACTGAGGATTAGAACTATCAACTAAACAAAAATGATTTAAAATTTTTATACTGATATTAAAATAATCCATTAAGGATTTGACCATAAAGAAAATCATTATAAAAGCATGAGCTGTAATAATTACATTAAATAGTTGGTTATCACCTTGTAAATATTGAATACCAGGTGCTGATAATTCAAGTCTAATTAGCACTGAAAAAGCTGTTCCAATCATACCAGCAAATACTGCAAATATTAAGTATAATGTACCAATATCTTTAGCATTTGTTGAAAAGAGCCATCTATTCAT